GTGGGGAGGCTTCCCCTGGAAAAGAAGTGGTTCGAAAGAACCGCCGAATTACTTCGAAGCGAACAATTTCGCTGGGTAAAAAAACCCGCACGTAGGCCTAGGGAATGGCGCGGACCTTTAACTATCGGGAGCGACGAGATTGTTCAGCAAGCCATGAAAATAGTCATGGAACATATATACGAACCTAGATTCCTGGACATCTCCCACGGGTTCCGTCCCGGAAGAGGGTGTCACTCGGGGTTAGAACAAATTTGCCCGAAATGGACAGGAGCGTCGTGGTTCCTTGAATTTGACATAAAAAGGTGCTTCGATTCCATGGATCAGCTGGTCTTCATCTTACAAAAGGATATAGAAGATCAGAGGTGGATGGATCTCGTGCATAAACTGTTCACCGCGGGACTTGGTACCGATCAGTCCTCTCCTTGGGCCCTCGCCCCTCTACTTTGTAATATTTACTTGCACGAATTGGACCAAGAAGTGGCCAAGATGGCTAATGAACTCCGCAACAAGCGAATGAGAACGCCCGGAACGGGCGAAATCTCCGTAAAGCCCGCATTTTACTACGTTCGATATGCGGGCAATTTCTTCCTCCTAGGTATTGCCGGACCCAAGGAACTGGTGGTCACGGTCAAGAGTAGGATTGTGCAGTTCGTTAATTCGGAGCTGCACCCGGAACTCGGGGATGGGGATATATCCCACATAAGCGCCGAAAGCGTGAAATTTCTGGGAATGGAGATAAAACCCTCGAAACGAAGCGGCAACAAGGCCATGGAGAAGCGACGCAGGGTTAGGAACCGTATCTCTACCCTAAAAGTACAAAAACGCAAACGCCGAGACTCCTTGGTCCACGATGCCTTGGTTAGGGCGCTGGGGAAAGTGATGTCGCAGAACTCTGCGGGGAAACTCCCCAAATCCCCGGAAATGGCGGAGTTAGCTAAAGCCTTGTTAAGAGAAATGCAAGCCGATAACGATCTAGTAACCGACATTCGGGACTCGCGGAAAAACTTCCACTTGGCTTTAGCGAGCAGGCTAGACTTTGCCCCGCCGGAGGCGCGGGAAGCATACGATATGGATAACCACGAGAGAAACTCGACAAGTCCGAAGAACCGAAAAGTGAAGACACCTCGAGAGCACAGATACGAGCCCCTGCAAATTTTGGCCCCATTAAAGGAGATAAGGGAAAGGCTCAAATCGCGGGGCCTTATTACGGAGAATAACAAACCTCGTTGTGTGGTTAGATTGATTCAACTCAACGACGAAGACATTGTGCTTTGGTTTAACTCCGTAGCCCGAGACCTATTGAGTTACTACCGTCGCCGCGCCAATTCCTACAAGGTACGAGACTACGTGGATTATTTTTTACGCTGGTCCTTGATACACACAATGGCCGGGAAGCATAAGACATCGGCGACGAAGCTCATCGGGGCATTATCGATAGATATGGTCCTTAACAAGTATGACGGGAAAATAAGCTTTCTAAGCTCCAACGAAATTCGACGGATGGGAAGAATGTTCTTGAAGGGCATCCAATGTGGCTCTGATATGCGGACTCTGGACCGAGCGCTCCCGTGCACTTCGGGGTACGGATCACGAGTTTGAATCGAGAGTAGGCTCTTGGAGAGCCGTGTGATGGAAGACTATCAAGCACGGTTCCACGAGAAGGGCTAATCCTTTACTCGACAGATATAGGTACTCCATATTTAATTTTCGGTGCCATTGCTGGAGTAATGGGTACATGCTCTTCAGTACTAATTCGTATGGAATTAGCACAACCCGGCAATCAAATTCTTGGTGGAAATCATCAACTTTATAATGGTGCGCCCGAAGATACATCGTCCGACAAGAGCTATTCACTCTTTGTGCCATCCAGGCTCATAAAGCTAGGGCACAGGCTCAACTTGCAGAGGCGCCATAGTAATATGGCTCACTCGGGAGCAGCAAGTTTCAATCGGGGAACGGCTGGGCTGCCACCGCTAGGACGCCCTGAGAGAGCAGAAGGTACGGCCAGGATAACTGACTTGACACGCAATGCTCGTAGACGACCTCTTGTCTCAAGCAGCACATTATGGCAAGAGCACGGTAGGCCTCCCTCTACGGAGCGGAGACCCAAAAAACAGTCCACAATACATTGTGTGTGCACAGTCCCTGGAAGACCGTGGGGCACTCCGATCATCCAAGGAACCAGCTGAGTCAGCTAATTGCGCAAGGGCCTAACCCTTCGGGATCTAATCTTCTTGGCTTTATTACGAAGTGTCCGGAAGACACGAAGGACTATGTAGGAGCCGGGGAAATAACCCATCGTGGGGTTCGGAGGGCTCGTAATAGCTTCGGATTGCAGTCCAGGGTTGCAGTTCTTACAGTTAAGGAGCCTAGCTCTCGATCGTACTGTTCCGTATCGGATAACGAAACGTCTCGTTCCAACACTGACTGGTCCGACCGTGTCCGTTTCGGAACAGATTCAAGCTTATTTAGTAGGCCCGGAGAGATACAACGGGCTGATTCATGTCATATCAGACCCTACATCTTCGGCCTTGTGCTATGAATCCATCCGAGGTAAGACAGGGAATTCTGCTGATAAAACCAAGAAAAGGTTTTTTGTACAAGTAGGTGAGAAACTTAAGAAGGGCCTGTTTGAGTTCGGGACGGCCCCAGCTACGGATCGTGGGATCGTGCAAAAGGCCTTACAGCTTGTGCTTGAGGCCATCTATGAACCTATTTTTCCGGATTGCTCGCATGGATTTCGTCCCCACCGAAGCTGTCACACAGCATTAAAGAGGCTCTTAGAGGGAGGTCACTATCCCCGGGTTGTGAAGGGAAACATTCGAAGTAAGTTTGTTGATTCGACACATCACGCATTTTGCGTGATCCTTCACAAAATTGCGCAAAAAGTGTCATCGTACGCTCGAATTACTCCAAAGGGCTCTCCGTGCGGGTTACAAGCCTTCCGAGGGCTCGCTGAGTCCGCTACTCTGCAACATCATACTACATCATCTCGACGAATTTGTGATGAAACAACTTCGTGATCGATTTAACAAGGGCAGAAGTAACACAGAGTACAAGCTATTTCGTATGAATGCGAAGAGACCCGAAAGATCCCGACTTTTATATGTACGATATGCCGATGACTTTGCCATTTTAGTAAGCGGAACTCGGTTAGAAACTTTCGCGATTCAAGCGTCGTTACAAAACTCTCTGCACCGTCTTGGGTTAGAGCCGAAGGTCTTCTCACACCTTGCAAACAAGGGATTCCATTTCTTAGGTGCATACTGCATACTGCACACCCGATTCAACAAATCTAGTCGGATCGGCAAGACGATTCAGCGTTCAACAGAACTTCGGGTTTGTGCCCCCATTACGAAACTTTTTTACAAGTTAAAAGAGAAAGGTTTTGTAAAACGGAATGAAAAGGGGAAACATGTACCCACGGCGAGGGGTGATCTAACCCCATGGGCTCATGCAGACATTTTAGAATTCTACAATCATAAAGTCCAGGGAACCCTGAATTACTACTCGTTCGCGTCGAATCGCAGTAGTCTTAATCAGATTGTACATGTGTTGCATATGTCCTGTGCCCTGACTCTCGCTCCAAAATACAAACTGAAGACAGCTAGTAAGACTTTTCACCGCTTTGGTAAGTGCCTTGTTGGGTTTGGTGGGGGGTACTATTTCAACACCCGAGATTGCCCGGGCTTATGTGCTCTTTGCATACCGTTATGGAAAAGACAGTAAGGTTTCTTGGCTTCTCAGTTATCGGAAATGTTAGCACTGTCTGTGTACTCCACCCTCCGGAGAGATCAATTGACTCTTTAAGTTCTTCATAGACTTTATTTAAGTGGAGATCGGAGTTGCGAGCCGTTTGAGGTGAAAGCCTCACGTACGGTTCTGGGGGCAGTGTCGAAACGAAAGACCTGACCCCCTACTGTTAATAACAGCTCACGCTTTTTTAATGATCTTCTTTATGGTTATGCCGGCGATGATAGGTGGTTCTGGTAATTGGTTCGTTCCCATTCTTATAGGAAGTCCGGATATGGCATTCCCTAGATTAAATAATATTTCATTTCGGCTTTTGCCACCGTCATTGTTACTTCCTCCAAGCTCAGCCTTAGTAGAGGTGGGTTAGCCGCAGCCCACCCCAAAAACTTCACTATATGCTGGAAATCCTCTGGACAATCAGCAGGGAACGAACCATGACGGTAGAAACCCTCAGAGACTATACGTGAAGCGAGCTTCCAGCTTAAAGAAATAGTCCAAGAAACACTCCAGAGATCCGTAGGCACTGGATAAGCTTGTTTCAAGCTTAGGTTCTCCAACGTACTATCGGTAAAGATGTTCGAAGAAAAGAACCAGCTGAAGAAGGTCTCCATGTATAATGTATACGCTGTGAAAAGCCCGTTTACTTCAGTCACGGTAATCTGCAATATTATATATACGCTGTGAAAAGCCCGTTGCCGTGAAGCTTAGTTTATGACCCGAAAAGGGGAAACCTGTTCCGATCTTTGGTTTCCGTCACGCGTTTGCCGAGTACCCTGTAAAAGATGATTTTAGCTTTTTTCCAAATCTGTACTGGCTAAATGCCGGAGACGACTCAAGGAGCTTCCATGTGCGGTTCAGGGTGGACGGTCAAAGAGGCCGTACCCTGTGGAGACATAGGGAACAATATTTCTGCTCGATGCGAGAACATCCTCACTACGGAGAAAAGTGCTCAGTCGGGCCGCAGGCCTTTTCAATTAAGACCAAAAGCAAAAACCTTTTCTACAAGGGGACAACCCGCCTGGGGTGGTCCCCATCAGAGACTCAACGCAGAATATCTATCATTTTGCAGATGGCTCGTTGGTATGACAGACGGAGATGGCTGCTTCAGCATTGTGCTTCGAAACGGCAAGTACAACCTTAACTTCTCCATTGCTCAACAAGGCAAGTACAATCTACGGATCTTGTATTACATCAAGGAGATACTTGGTGTAGGGTCCGTTAATGCGCATAAGACCATAGGAGTGTATCGGATCCGGGATAAAAGGGAGCTAGCAGAGATAATATTTCCTATCTTTGATCAATACCCATGCCTAACGACGAGCAAGCAATTCCATTACCAGAGGCTTCGTCAAGCCCATCGGATCTTGGAAGATCCAAAGTTATTGACAGAGCACAAGTATTCCATTTGTGAGCAATTGCGTCGGAGTGCTCTTCCGGAGACAGTTGTCAATCCCGTTTGGACGGCTGTTCACATCGATTGGCTTACTGGCTTTATCGAGGCAGAGGGATCCTTCTTGAGAGACGGCAAAAAACGGATCTCGTTTGGCTTATTTAAAAGAAAAGTTAGACAGGCTTTTATTAGAGGCTATAAGACGTAGGCCACACATACCTACTCAGATCATCTGCCCAGAAAGGCCACACTTCTATCGATTAGGGACTACTCACAGTAGGGCTGTGCTTGGCATAAGCCAACTCTTCCAAGGCCGATTCAAGGGTATGAAATCATTGGAGCTGAAGCTCTGGTCGAGAAGCCTCGAGTATTCGAAGGCTTCAATCAAGATAGATAAAGGTATAGTCCGATCCATATAGAGATATATGGCGTATAACGTTAAGCAATAGCTGAGGTTATCCAACACATATGCTATCCACCCTTAAGCGGTATAACCAGTCATTCCGGAGGATCTGTTGATTTAGCAATTTTTAGCCTTCATTTATCAGGTGTTTCCTCCATTTTAGGTTCTATTAATTCTATAACAAGTGCGCCGTGCGAGGCTCGTTTTCGGTTAGGAATTCCTGCGTATGTCTGACTAGGGAAATAAAATACGTGCAGCAGGCCAATGCGGCATCTTGGGCTAATAATCCATCATGTTTGCGAGCAGTTGGTCAAACAAAGGGGATGTCCTCTTAGCTGGGGTGGTCAAAAAAGTCAGGTTAACCAACTTGATACGCACTCACTGCGCCTGAGAAGGGGCTACATATCCCTTTAAAGGGATATGTGTGTGGCGGAGTAACCCAGGGATCTGGGCGAAAGCTTTGACTGATGCTGTTAGCGGTCAGGGCTGTCGGACAGTCACAAGTAATTCTGAGAAGACTTGATTGAGCAATCAAGCAAGTGCGCAAGGACCTTACACCACCATGGGGCGAAGAAAACACGAAAATAGAGCAACCACGGGAAGTAACCGCTCCAACAGCGGGCTCAGAGGTCCCGTAGTAGTGAGGGGAAGCCAACCCAGGCCACGAAGGCGACTAGTCAGAACAAATGTCTCTGTACAAGAGGGAGCAACAAACAAAAGTGAATTGTAAAGCGGGAATGACTTATAAGCACTCCCGGGCGACGTTCTTTACTAAGCACTTTCAGACTTCTCGGGGATCCGGAGCATTTCAAAGAGCATCCTCCKSCGGAGCATCTTTTTCAAAGAGCATCCTCCTCCGGAGCATCTTTTTCAAAGAGCATCCGGCTCCGGAGCATTTCCAAAGAGCATCCTCCGGCGGAGCATTTCAAAGAAAGAGCATCCTCCGGCGGGGTATTGGATGGGAGAGTGGCCACTCCCCGAATCGTTAGTGATCAGCTCACTAATCACAAGAAATCATACTTGCAAGTACGCAGTTCTACAGAAATAATGAGGCGAGAAAGCGATCAGCAGAGCTCGGTCTACAAGCGCAGACTTTTCTCGCGAGTAGCGCTTCGCTTTCCGGCTGTCAGATATCCCGAGAGGACTTGTTGCGATTAGAGCTCCCCGAACTTGAAAAAATGTTACACGAGTCCGCTCTGGGTTTGCGCTGTTCGAGACGTCTCACCAAGTCACGAAGCTTATTCTGAGGGAGAGCCGTATGACGAGAAATTGTCACGTATGGTTCGGAGGGCAGCATCGACTGACCCTATCTATCTTCAATATGAGGGGCCCCGGATTGACCATGCATAGATTACCTCTACCTGTGCGGTCTGTTTCAGTTACAGCTTTCCCACTTTTATTATCCCTTCCAGTATTGGCAGGTGTATTTGCGCCTGATGAGGTAGCGATGCCTTGGTCGAATTTGACTATATGCTGGAAACTCCAAACGAATCAGCAGGGAACGAACCATGACGGTGGTTCCCCCTCAGAGACTATACGCCAAACATCTCACTTTTGGCCAAAGTTTGGTCTTGCGTCTTGCTGCAATCAAAATATCGAACCCCTGTCGATACCTTACAGCTTGTCGTCCGGGACTCGATATACTAAAGATAGTTTCAAGAAACTAAATGAATATCATGAAGATTCATGAATCCAGATCATGGCAAATGGGGCTCTACTTTGCTTAAAGATTCGCATATGACACGGGGCGAGATGAGTCAGAGAAATCTTTGGGGCACAAGTGATACGCAATGGGAAGAGATGAAGATATAGTCCAAAGCTTAATGTCCCCCGGGAAACATGTAATTTCAGACTTCTCGGGGATCCGGAGCATTTCAAAGAGCATCCTCCGCCGGAGCATCTTTTTCAAAGAGCATCCTCCGGCGGAGCATTTCAAAGAAAGAGCATCCGGCTCCGGAGCATTTCAAAGAAAGAGCATCCTCCKSCGGAGCATCTTTTTCAAAGAGCATCCGGCTCCGGAGCATTTTCAGGGCAATTACCATGTTATTAACTGATAGAAACTTTAATACAACCTTTTTCGATCCTGCCGGTGGCGGGGATCCCATTTCATACCAGCATCTTTTCCGGTTCTTCGGTCAGGGATGGCCGCATTTGAGAGCAATCCCGAATTGAATAATGCCGCTATTTGCTGGAAAGGCTAAAAAATGCCATTAAGTACTCGGTTCATAAGTGCAACCAAAAATATCAATTTATCGAATAACGCCCGAACCTGTGAAAAGCTTAATCAATTTTAGTAGATCTTCTTCTATAGGCAATGCACAATCAGCAGGAAACTTCGAAAAGGATCCTCAGAGACTACACGCAGCGCATCTCGGGGAAACTGATATAGTGAAGTACAAAAGTACATTCAAACACGTATCCAGATGTCTTTCGGCAATGGGAATGCTATGGAAATGAGTGAGCATAGCGAAGTCTGTAGCTCTATCCTGATATCGATAGAATTTATTGAACCAATCCGTAGTAATCGGTTACTTACGGAGATGGCTCTCCGGCTAACAAGATCTGGGGAAACAGTGTCTTCTATTAAAATGGGGTATTCAGCTGATTCTATCCCATTGGAGAGCTTTTAAGCATAGAGATCTCTTTTGAACTTAGGATTCAACAATTTCAAGTTGTTTCTGGAGATGAAGATATAGTCCATTAAGCATCCTGAGGTTTATATTCCAATTCCGCCAGGATTTGGTATCATTAGTCATATCGTCTCTACCTTTTCAAGAAAACCCGTATTCGGTTATCTAGGCATGGTGTACGCCATGATCAGTATTGGAGTTCTTGGATTTATTGTATGGGCTCATCACACGTTTACTGTAGGGTTAGACGTTGATACACGTGCTTACTTCACCGCGGCTACCATGATTATAGCCGTGCCTACTGGAATAAAGATTTTTAGTTGGATTGCAACCATGTGGGGGGGGTCAATACAATACAAAACACCCATGTTATTCGCTGTAGGGTTCATATTTTCGTTCACGGTAGGGGGGCTTACTGGAATAGTATCGGCCAATTCTGGGCTAGATATTGCTCCACATGATAAACTATTATGCATATACTCGAACCTAGTCACTAGTCACTAGTCACTAGTCAATGACTTTAGAAGCTATGAAACAGGAGATTTGGTAATTAAATATACCGCCTTATTCCGAGGATCACCATTCTTGTTGCACTTGTTGCACTTGTTGCACTTGTTGCACTTGTTGCACTTGTTGCAACTGAAAGAAATATCGTCTTTTCGTTTCGTTGTGCTTTATGTTTTTTTTGCCATCTGGTTTTAAACGCGTTGCGCTTTCTAAAAATCTAATTTTCGGTTTATTCGGATGAAGTAGAACATTTAGAAAGTTAACTGAGACCTAGAACAGTTTTCGATAACCAGTGATTGGTTCTTTTCTTCGGTTTTACAGGTTTTCGTTCCGGTTCAATCTCGGAAACCAAATCTTTATTATAAATTTCTTTAGTCTACAGTCTACAGTCTACAGTCTACCCTTTAAAAAAAACAGGGAAACTTCGAATTATAAGCGTCTATAATTAGTCTTCCGGGGAAATGACGTGGAGAGAAGTTCCAACGCATTTCACCAGTGGATTTGGTGGCTTTTCTTTCGAGTGCAAATCGGAGTGTCATGGCTAAATTTGGCTGTATGCGGGAAATTCCTAAAGACTTGAGTACTGGCCTCGGAAGCGCTCGCCAAGCGAACAGTAAAGCCGGGGCTGATAAAGCTGTTAATTCAGGCTGAGCGTGTTGACTGACGCGTAATGTTTCGCGTATTCGGACGACTGTAAAAGAAAAATTTCTTTTACGGTGTATTTACGGTACGTTTTCCGCACAAGGCTTCATTCAGTAATAATCCTAAGTATGACGTAGATCTGATGAAATCTACTGAAATGGACAATCCGCCGGAAACCAAACTCAAAAGGCTGTCCAGGCACTGTGCAAGGAACTGTCGGGAAATTCGCGATTACCCGAGCTCTCCCGGGAGAGCTCCTCGGCCCTTAAAGCCGGGCCTTTGGGAGTAGGATTCTCAGAGACTATAGGCCAAACGCATCTGTCAGGATCGATGATATAGTCCAGGTAGATATGAAAATATCTAGGTAAAGTTGACTTATTATGTGGTTGCACATTTCCATTACGTTCCTTCCATGGGAGCCGTTTTTGCTTTATTTGCGGGATTCCATTATCGGATAGGTAAAATAACTGGTCCTCAATACCCAGAGACTTTAGGTCAAATTCATTTTTGGATTACTTTCTTCGGCGTGAATCTGACTCTCTTTCCTATGCATTTCCCAGGTCTAGTAGGCCCACTTCCGTACTGGGCAGTGAAACATCACTATACGCTGGAAATTCCTTAGAGCCCTTGGTACTTAGTAACCATCTCAGGGATTGGACAATCAGCAGGAAACTTCGAAAAGGATCCTCAGAGACTACGCGTGATGCCCGTATCATAGGGTGAAGATATAGTCCGGCCTCGTTAGAAATATCAAGGATATTCCTTACCATTTTCACTGGTTTGCCTTTGAATTATCAAATTTGAACATGATCTTCTGGTAACTCGCTAAATCTTTGTAAATGTCTTAACAACTTAGTAAATGTCTTAACAACTTAGTAAATGTCTTAACAACTTAGTAAATGTCTTAACAACTTAGTAAATTCTGAAACTGTTTGTTGTCCTCTAAAACAACCATTTAAAAGGCTGGAATTGACCAGTCTCCGGAGGTTCTCATGTTTACCATTGAATTTCAAAACACTAGGCCAAAATGCGCTGAGTGGAGCAAAAGTATGATTTTTTGGCATATTCTTTTGAAATTCAATGGTAAACATGATATCATAAGTCTGAATATCAGATTAGACAGGTTTCATCAGGTACTATTTTTAATAAGGATTAGCGAACATTAAAACGTTGTTTTATCGAGGACTGAAACAGAAGTTCTTAATATCAAAGAACTGATTCGGGGAAACACAAAGAAACGTGTATACAGGAAAAAACCGCTTGCAGGTATGCCACGTCGCATTCCCGATTATCCAGATGCTTACGCTGGATGGAATGCCTTTAGTAGTTTTGGCTCATATGTTTCTGTAGTAGGGATTTCTCGTTTCTTTGTAGTGGTTTTTCTTACTCTAACTAGTGAAAACGAGTGTGCTCCAAGTCCTTGGGCTGAACAGAATTCACTTGAATGGATGGTCCCAAGCCCTCCGGCATTTCATACTTTTGAAGAACTTCCAGCTATCAAGGAAAGCATTTAGACGTCTTAGCAACAATTTGTGCAACTTATTCACCGCCCTATACAGACCTAGTCCTTATGGGGCGGCCCCCCATACAGCTGTATTTGGCACTTTATACACTAAATGTATTATGTTTGAAAAGGACCCAAAAGATGCTCGCGGGATCTTTGGATTTTCAGTTAGCTAAACCACACTTCAAAAACACTACCCGTGTTCGAGAGTATGCTCTCTTTCCGTTCTCATATTGCATACAATACATAGGGGGAAGGCACTTGCCCAAAGGGAATATACGTAATCGCTTGGATCTTAAGAGGTAGTTCAGCCAAGCTCTGAATCCCTTGTAGCCGACAGACACGCTAATGGTACACTATTCACTATTCACTATTCACTATTCACTATTTATTCACTATTCACTATTTATTCACTATTTTCACTATTCACTATTTATTCACTATTCACTATTTATTCACTATTCACTATTTATTCACTATTCACTATTTATTCACTATTCACTATTTATTCACTATTTATTCACTATTTATTCACTATTTATTCACTATTCACTATTTATTCACTATTTATTCACTATTTATTCACTATTCACTATTTATTCACTATTCACTATTTATTCACTATTTATTCACTATTCACTATTTATTCACTATTCNCTATTCACTATTCACTATTTATTCACTATTCACTATTTATTCACTATTTATTCACTATTCACTATTTATTCACTATTTATTCACTATTCACTATTCACTATTTATTCACTATTCACTATTCACTATTCACTATTCACTATTCACTATTCACTATTCACTATTCACTATTCACTATTCACTATTCACTATTCACTATTCACTATTCACTATTCACTATTCACTATTCACTATTTATTCACTATTATAGACGGGTACCCGTTCTTTCTCATTGTCGGATTACAGCTTTTTTCAGATCATTTATCAGGTTCTACGCTTTAGCTATCCCGGTATAAAACCTGGTAAACGTACACAGGGTGGGTTAATAAGAATGTTAAGTTTATCTATATTGGCAAACAGTTAGTGGAATACTTTATTCTTTATTCTTTATTCTTTATTCTTTATTCTTTATTCTTTATAAAGAGTTAGTCAATATAAAAAGCCAATGCCGACTTGCACTCTATAGAGTGAAAACTTATTCCGTTGACTCTTTGAATTCAGCTTGTTCCACAAATATTCATAGAAATGTATAATTAAGCATTTGTTGAATCCTCTAGAATTTACTAATTTTATCCCACTGAAACTCCGTTTTATAAAACATTTCTCTAAAATGTATTTCCCTTTAATGCCATTCAGCAATCCTTTATTTTCAATCCTTCAAAAAGAATAAATTGGAAGAAAGACTCGTTCCCAATCTTATTAACGGGATGATTCAGCCCAAAAAAGTACAATAATGTTAAAAAGTGGAAAGGTCAAATATAGCGCTTAAATTTAAATAAAGTATTGAGAATCAGTAAACAATTACGTTGAATGTCAGCAAAGGGCACGTTTACATCAAATGCAGCGAAGGGTTTTTTTTCTGCAGCGTTTGTTGAATATTTGAATATGAAGGCCATTTCCGATCAGCATGCGTTGATAAAAGGCTGGGAAAGATCCAAATACGAATCAGAAAACGGATCAGTGGAATAGAAGACTTCCATTGACCCGTCAGCACTTCCAATTTGAAAGAAGAGGCTAAAGACAATGGAGTCGGAAATAGCGAGTTAAACAATTCACAAGACTTCACAGTTTAGTCACAAGTTCTGCCCGTATCGGTTTACCCCGGACAGTTTCCGGTTTAAACCCTGATTACGAGAGATCTCCTGTGGGGCAACCTAGCTTTGCTTTTATGACATTAATCCGACTTTAATAAAACAACTATTTTAGATTCACCTCGCTATACTTAAAAGCCACACCGGTTCTGAAGACTTATTTCGGTTCAGACGTGCTTTAGAAGTTATTCGAGGTCCAATCCGGGATCCGAAATGACTTGACCGGTACACTCTTCTACTCCTTTAGTGTGCCCAAAGGAGATTCAATTGGGCACACTATTGTCCATTAACTAGAAAGATAGAGTCAACGAATACGGAAGTACGGAAGTACGGAAGTACGGAAGTACGGAGCTAAGCCTGTATTGGGCATTACCCAGTTTTATGGATGGTTACCAGTTTCCCGAGCAGCTTCAAATTCCGGAAAACGAGCAATTCCGGATCTGCTCTCGGACGCGTCATAATGACAAGAAAGAGGAAAGATTCGGAAAGATTCGGAAAGATTTTGCGATGTCATTTCTGCAATTCGGACACCGGAATTGCCAGGGAAAGACGACTTGGTATACGACATCTTATCTTCAATGAAACGTTCAGGGAATCCTTTTATCTTCCGGAATAACGTTCTTTATTAAAGATATCAAGTGTCTATAGAACGTTGACCCGCAAAGAAACTCAGCATTATGCATAGTTAATCTTCTCTTTTATTTAGATTTGAATGAAACCAGGCACTGGGAGCTTGGTTAAGAACATTTGTTAAGAAGCCGTTGTTCCCCGAAAGATTTTAAGAACACCGGCTCTTTCCCTGGGCTCTTGGCACTCCTTTTCGAGGCTAGAACTTTTGCTATGGAGTCCGTAGACTCCAAGTTAAACTTTTTATTAGCATTAGCCTGCACATCTTCTATGCAGAAGGTATTAGGTCCCGGGTTCTTTCCGGGGTTTTCCACCTCCATCTCCGCGCCCGCGGCGGCCCTCACACTAAGTCTTTTAGCGAGTGTAGTGTCTGAGGGGGATCCGCCGAAGGAGCTCGCCGCGCTCGTACGAGGATCGACATTTCTTAACGCCAAGCTTCTCTTCTAATCCCTGCGGGCAACCGCCCACCGATTCCCGAAAACCGCCCATGGACCTGGGCTTAAGATCGAACAGACCCTCGAATATACACCCGGGCCCGGGCCCGGGGTGAAGCAAATAGCTTCGCCCCTCGCCCCTCCAAAAAACAATTTTTTTTATGATTATTGAGTTAATGCTAAGAAGCTCTGCGTAAATTTTTGGCAAAAGGTAGCCAGTTGACTACTAATTTGCTCAGTGATGTTTTTTTGTTGTACAATAGCAGAAAGTATACCTGGGTCGATAGATTTCAATAGCTCTTGCTCATAGTGCGTTATGAGAACGACGGGTATTTGGTCTAAGTAACCTTTGACAGCTGCATAAATAACCACGATTTGTTTTTCAATAGGAATTGGGCTATATTGTGGTTGTTTAAGTATCTCAGTTAACCTAGCCCCACGATTTGATAAATACTGAGTCGCAGCATCAAGATCTGAACCGAATTGAGCAAAAGCGGCTACTTCACGATATTGTGCCAATTCTAGTTTTAAGCTACCGCATACTTGTTTCATGGCTTTCAACTGAGCCGCAGAACCGACGCGACTCACAGATGATCCCACGTTAATAGCAGGTCGACTTCCACGATAAAGGGGTTCTGTTTCCAAAAAGATTTGAGAGAGTAGCCCGGAGGCTCTCAAAGATCCGGACGTGAGAAATTTCTCCCTCATCCGGCTCCCATAGGAGACTAGAGGAATCAACAAAAGCATCTAGGTAGACCAGTGGCGGCTAGTCTCCCAGTTCTGCAGTTTAGATATCGCGGGTCTGATATAGTTAACCGATTTTTCGTTTACCTGAAATCAGGTCATAGTGTCATAGTGTTTCCGCGCCACGGTGTCATCGGGAGATCCTGAAAATCCTGGAACGTTATTCGGGTGTTAAATCCTCGGCGGGTGCCATTCACTCCGTGTACTGTGGGAAACTCCGTGGACTCCTGGCTCTTCTCATTAATTGTTCGTATTTTCGGGGCTTTACCGTACCCTCTTATAATCCCGGAAATTGGGGACTTATGCTTGAGGGCTAAGGTGCTAGGGAGAGAATATCTCAAATGGTAGTTGACCAGGTCTCGGACTTCCCAGATGTTGTGCGCGCATTTGTAATAGCTTGGGATCCCATGGGCTTTGGATTTGAACCAGTTGATAATAGTTAGATCATCCGGATTGGAAATAGCAGCGACCGCAATAGGTCTTCGGGTATTCTTGGCTACAATATTTTGAGACCGCAGACATTCCGGTATGTGAGATATTGGGCATCTTATATACAAGAAAAGGTTGACCGAGGCGGCTATAGCACTTTTATCTTTGTACCTTATCCGAAGACCAGAATCTTCTAATAAGTCCAAGAACTTACTGGGTTCCTCCACCTTCTCCACGATGTCTACCCCGTATAGATCTTTCAGGGCTTGTCTAACTTCTTGTTCGACCCTGAGGTTTCCAAGGGATTTAGCCTCTCGAATCCACTGCCCAGCTACTCCCCTTATGGCCGAATCATCGGTCCGATAATTCTCAGGCATTCGGTCTCCGTTACCCTGTTCCCATGAGTACTCATGTCTTAGTACATTGAGCGACTCTTGCAGAGCGTCCAAAGCTTGCGATCGACTAAGGGTTGCGGCTCCCACTGCGACCTGTACTTGCTTAGGGTAGGTTTGCTCAGCCCTAGCAAAGGTATCCTCTATGGTTCGGCGTTGGATCGAGGCTCCCACCTTGTTCATCATAGATTGGTACTTCTTATGTGCCTTCTCTCTGGCCCTACGGGCTCTTTGTTTAAATCTGTTAATAGCCTCTAGCTTACCCTTGGTAAGGGAAGAACCTGTCATTCTAGCTTGAATGTCGAAGCCTATAAAACGAACCCAATCGGAACGCGCGTGGACCGAGTTGTCCTTCTTTATCTCTAGGTGCAGGGCAGATTGAAGGAAATCGTTGATTTCCCCTCTAATGGTCTTACTCAAGTCCTTCGGGCCCTCGATACCTACCGAAAAATCGTCGGCATAGCGGACGTATCGGATCTTGTACCTCATATTGGAATATCTAAGGGCTAAACGTCTGTGCGTAGGAGCCGGCGGATGCTCCGAATCAGCTGGCCCGGCCCCATTGCGTGCGGAACGGTGTGCTATAAGATTAAGCATGAATCGGTCAGATTTGTGCATGTAAACGTTAAACAGGAAAGGGGATAGAACGGACCCCTGTGGGGTGCCCAGGTTTTCCCGGATGTCAGAGTTTATCCCTTTCACATTAAGCATCTTGCGAATCTCGTCGATAACCCTACGGTCCGCTATCTGCTCCTCCAGCGCAGCACACAGTACGTGGTGGTTAACGTTATCGAAAGCTTTCCTCACGTCGTAGTCGAGAAGCCAATGTACGTCCCTCCAACCAAATTGCATTTGTTGGAGCGCCGAGTGGGCGCTTTTTCCGGGTCTGAATCCGTGGGATAAGTTGCTAAAGACAGGGAGGATGATCCAGTGTTTAACCATGTCGTTGCTCCGAGGGCTCCCATAACCTTCGAAGATAGGCTCTAAAATTCTTTTGAAGGCCTGTTGAATTATTTCGTCCCGGGGAGATATGCCTTTCCTACCTAGTTGGTATTTATAGATTCCCTTTTTCAAGCTTATGCTGGTCTCCGTAAACCAGTCGCCGGGCGGATTGCCTGTGTTTCTTATCTCTAGCCACGCCTGTTTCAAATTTTCTGGGCTTATTATAAGGCCGAAAAGATCTTGGTATTTGCCTTTGAAGGCACTCCTTTTCGAGGCTAGAACTTTTGCTATGGAGTCCGTAGACTCCAAGTTAAACTTTTTATTAGCATTAGCCTGCACATCTTCTATGCAGAAGGTATTAGGTCCCGGGTTCTTTCCGGGGTTTTCCACCTCCATCTCCGCGCCCGCGGCGGCCCTCACTAAGTCTTTTAGCGAGTAGCGAGTGTAGTGTCTGAGGGATCCGCCGAAGGAGCTCGCCGCGCTCGTACGAGGATCGACATTTCTTAACGCCAAGCTCTCTAATCCCTGCGGGCAACCGCCCACCGATTCCCGAAAACCGCCCATGGACCTGGGCTTTTGTATCGGGGCTAGGACTCAATTCAGGATACCTAGTGCTAACAGACAAACCGTGGTAGGGGGCTCCTCGCGTCTCGGACTCCCCCGAAGAAGCTCTGTTAAGATCGCCTACGGTGTTGCTACTTGGGGTAGGAAGGGTCCAACTACCCCTTAATCCTTGGCTCTGTCGCCGGGGATGCCCCGACTCACCGATCCCACACACGTCACGTCGCACTCCATCTGTAATGGAAATCACATTGGTAGGAATATAAGCGGATACGTCTCCAGCTTGTGTTGTAGAACTAGCCCGCAGGCCGTCACCGAACCGTACGTGATGGTTTCCCATCATACGGCTCCTACTGGAACATTCCGGGGGTGAAAACGAGGTAACTAGTGTTTTCTGGAAAGAAAACGTTGGGTGACTTCTATGTTCACCAACTTCCCTTGTTCATGAAAGTCATGGGAAGGAGTGATTGGGGAGGATTCTGGGTGCACCCTGGCCAAGATCCTTTACGGTGCCGAACCCTTTCCCAATTAGGGACTTAGGGACTTAGGGACCAGCTTGTGATTTTCCATGTTGGGATTAGTTTCGGGGCAATCGACACAGCATTTATGGAACGATTGGGTGAGAAGGGTCCGCGTATCAAGGAGTTTTTCCAAGCTTTCGGGGGAGGTTTCCCCCGACGAAACGAGGAATTCTTTGCGCCTAGTGTTTATCTCCAGTGGGGTAGGAAAACCAGTGAGCATGGAATATTCGCCAGGTTTCCCTGATTCTATGAAGACTTTCGGAGATTTGGAGTATACGCCCATTATTTTGGACACAGTAGTGTTATACTTGTGCGCTAGTGTGCGTGAGAGAGAATATCTAAGCATCCAATTCACGATCTTGATAAGCTCCCATCGGTTGTCCGCACATTGGTATAAGTCAAGCGGGCCATAGGCCTTCTGCTTAAAAAAATCGATTATTTTAATATCCTCAAGCTCTGTGATCTGGGGCAGGGATTTAGGGAATGCGCCCTGTTCGTCCCGAATGAATCCAACCGATCGCAGCTTCTCTCTAATTTTCGAATAAGGCATCTCCGGATAAACCGTACTGCGATATCTAAGTTTAGTGAGCTGTGAAGAGTTTCCTGCGAACTTACGAACGTATTTTTTAACCATTTTGCCCGACGAGCTCAGGAGTTCATCCAGCGCGCTATGGTATTGCTCTCTTGGACCAATCAGTTTGCTAAGGTCTTCCCTCCCCATGATGTTGAACAGGTCGGCCTCCTCGGGCTCAATCCTCTGGCTAGTGATAGGGCCCTCGAACCCCAAGCCGAGACCAAGAATCCCCATTCCTTATCCCATTCTTCCTCTGCCTCTTGGTACCTAGAGTTAGCAGGCGGATTCCCGAGGGCCCTGCGGGCTGCCGCCGGGTCTGAGTCTATTGAAACGCCCGTCGGAGGAAAGCGAAAGCACTGGCTTCCCTCCGAGCCTCGTCGCTGCGCTTCTTCCCTTTTGATCTGGTTCGGCGTCTCTCCCAATGCGTCGATAGTTCTTTGGCGCGCCAGAGTAAAGCCTCCGGACCTCAATAGCTTGCTAGACAACATAGTCTGATGGGCCTGTCGGAGGTGACCCTCTGGGACCTTCCTATAGTATTTGGTGTACGCCTTGCTCACCATTTTTAGGTATTGCTTATATTCCCCCCTGCGCGCGCCTCGAATTCGTGCCTTGAGCCGTGCAAAGCGCTCTGCTACTTTACCCTTTTTTACCGAGGGGCCAAGTCCGACCGATAGGTGAAACCCTAAGAAAGGAGTTTTCCCGCTTTTGGTGTGAAATAATATGTACTCTGAGACTTCAAAGTGCATACTACTCTTAAGAAAATTGGAGATCGACGTAGCCGTGTCCTTGGCAAAGGCTTTATCCCCCTGGACGCCGACGGTAAAATCGTCCGCATATCGGACATAATAAATGTTACGGGGATGAACCTTGTATTCAAAAAGGCTAATCCCCTTGCGCTTGAGGTCTTTTCTTAAGTCCCTGTTGGCTCTCAGTTTTTTTCTGATGCCCCATTCTTGTTTCTTTGCTAACGTCAGCGATTTACGTCTTTCGCTTACGTACACCTTATTGGGTATTTTTTCCGATGGCACCTGTTTCTTTTTTAGATCGATCATGAACACGTCCAGATGATGCATGGCTACGTTGAATGGGGAGGGACTTGAGACAGAACCCTGAGGCACACCTAAGATACTCCACGTTGATTCTTCTCCAAGCACGAAGTTGATGACGCGGGCCTTCAACATTTTCCGAAGCTCGTCCTCCACACGTTGGTCCGCAACGTGTTGCTTCAAGAGATTTACAATCAGGTTATGGTTCGTATTGTCGAAGGCCTTCTTAACAGCGAACTTAAGGAACCAATTCGGGGCGCCCCAGAATTGCTTGATTTCTTTAAGCGCCGAGTGAACGCTTTTTCCGGGTCTGAATCCGTGGGCTACGTTAAGGAATATAGGGGATAATAGCCAATGTCTGGGAAAACTTCGTCTTGGTATAGTTTTCTGTTTCCTCCGGGAGGGATCCGGGACATTCTGATTGGGTGTATTCCACCGAAAAGAGGTCGCGCTAGCGCTGCCGCGCGAGCCTTCGAAGATGGGTTGCAATACGTTCAAGAACGCTTGCTGAATGATCCTGTCTCGGGGGTTACAAACTGTTAGGGGACGCGTCTCCCCGGGTTTGTTGGGTTTTGGAACATAAACTCTCCTCGCCGGGGTATACCTGTAAGTCCCGCTCTTTAGTTTCGAACTAGTGTTTTGGAACCACTCGGTGTCGATACCTAGAGTTTCTTCGGGAGTCCCGGGGGTTAAGTTACCTGGCTTGCTTCTTATGCTGTTCCATGCCAGGATTAGATTATCTTCACTCGCGATAAGCGAAAAGATGTCTTCATATTTTCCCGTTTTCACCTTCCATCTGTTTCGGAGCCCTGTTAGGAGCTCGAAATTCGTTCCAGTACCTTCATTCGTATGGACGCCTTCAGTTAACGGAGGCTGAAAGCTGTCTTTGGAATAATTCCTCGTACCGAGAGCGTAATAAGCCATCAGCCTATAACCCTCAGTAACAACCCCGCTCGGACGTAGTAGACGCCCCGTAAGGTGAGCGCTGCCGGAGCGGATTCTTGGGTGTATATGCTTATACCCAGAGCTCTCATCGTATTTCGATGCTGCGTTCACCCATTGAACAAGGTTAATAACAGGCGAAGAAGGCTTATTTGTTGGCTTCTGGACCCCGTGAATATCCGCTCTTCCTATCCTAGCGCTCTGGTCTTTCGGGTTGCTTCTCGTCGTGGTTTGGTAGTACCTGCCAGCGACTTCCCCTCCAACCATTGTTTGAATCATACTACGTCCCGTCGGGGCGCACTCAATCACAGGTAGCGCAGTCAAGCTACCCGCACCAGTCTGGTCTGACATTTTAGCGGCTCTTTCTGATAAACGAGAATGTAAATAGAAGACATCTCCTGGGAACGCCTCACGACCTGGTGGTCGACGTAATAATAATGACATTTGGCGATACGCCACTGATTGCTTACTCAGATCATCATAGATTATTAATGCGTGCATTCCATTATCTCTAAAGTATTCTCCCATAGCACAACCTGAATATGGTGCCAGGAATTGCGGAGGAGCTGGATCCGAAGCAGTGGCTGCTACAATAATGGAATATTCTGAAGCACCCGCTTCTGAAAGAATCTTAACTAATTGTGCCACGGTTGAACGTTTCTGTCCAATCGCTACATACACACGATACGATTTTTCACTATCAGAGGTGCCCTGTGCGTTGATTTGTTTCTGGTTCGATATGGTATCAATAGCTATAGCGGTCTTTCCAGTTTGTCTGTCTCCTATTATAAGTTCTCGTTGACCACGACCTATAGGAACCAGGCTATCCACTGCTTTTGATCCCGTTTGCATCGGTTCGTGCACAGATTTACGTGCAATAATCCCTGGGGCTTTCACTTCTACACGTCTCCGTTCTACAGCGCTTAAAGCACCTTTTCCATCAATGGGTACTCCTGACGCATCAACCACACGACCTAACATGGCCTTCCCTACCGGAACATCCACAATAGATCCAGTGCGCTTTACAATATCTCCCTCTTTGATGGCAGTATCACTACCAAATATAACAATTCCTACATTTTCATTTTCTAGATTTAAAGCCATTCCTTTTACACCGCTGGCAGATTCAACCATTTCCCCCGCTTGAATCTTGTTCAATCCATAAACACGTGCAATTCCATCTCCAACTGAAACCACTCGACCGATCTCGTCCACTTGCAATTTGGTGTAATAGTTGGTAATTCTTTGTTCTAATAAAGTGGAGGGTTCAGCTCCGGCCAATTTGTTCATAAATGAATGGAAACGACTAATCCATAATTCCGCAATCTGAACCTTTCCATAAGATTGCAATCAAATTTTGATGCAGCGCCTTGCAAACGCTCCCGGCATCGGAAATCTACGAGCCATTTCCGTGTTGATTTTTCCTTCCGTAATCGTTGAAAAGCCAATTCCGTAAGAAACGGTCTCCGTACCAAGTATCGGCCTTCGCTGAGTTCCAGTGACCTAGGCAAGATGAGCGATTCAGGTTTCTTTTAAATAAACAAACTACTTTATTTAAAATTTCAATTTAAGCGATTAGAGAAATATTTCTTTTCTCTTAAATAGAATTAATTTACAAACAATTTTTTACTTCCGATTTTCGGATTCCGACATTTCCCAGGGACTTGCAAAATCAAAATAGCGAAATTCTTGAGTCATCTCAATAGGTTCAGAAACCACACGTTTTTCTGAATCATCATACCGTACTTCCACATATCCACTTAAAGGAAAGTCTTTTCTTAATGGATGACCCTCAAAACCATAATCTGTTGATATACGTCGTAAATCGGGATGATTAGAGAAATACACACCAAACATATCCCAAGTTTCTCGTTCCCACCAGCCGGCCGATGGGAATATACCGACTACCGAACAAATTGGGGTGATTTCATCTACACTTGTTAATATACGTATGCGCGTATTATAGTCAATACTAAGTAAATTATAAACTACTTCGAATCTTCGTTTTCGAGAGGGATAATCAACTCCACAAATATCAATCAAAACTTTAAAACGCGTATTGGTATGATACTTCGGAAAATATAATAATTTAAATAGACTGTTCGGGTTGGTATATAATATATTTTCATGTTTCGATGTTTGACATTTATGTATCCATTTCGGTAAAGTGGCTATCAGAGATTTGAAAAACAATTGGTTCATAATCGTATCTTTTTTCGTAAAACCTGCTAAGCCGGTCAAAATGAATTTAAGAAGGTCTTGATGAAAAGCCAAAAGAAACGGTCTCAGCCGGGTTCAATGAGCACCGCGATTCTCCGAATCGTATGCCTCTAAGCGTTTCCCCAGTTTTTGGGATTTCATTGGGATTTCATTGGGATTTCATTGGGATTTCATTGGGATTTCATATCGCGTGTTCACCTTCCCAGCCTTCCCAGCCTTAATTGGTTTTGACAGGTCCCTGCCACCCTTGGCAAAAACCTTAGCTGCTGTGCCTAGTTTGAATTTGGCCGCATATGTTTTGGCCAATGACGTACGTAGTATGTGGCTCAAGCGCGTGACACATTGGCGTTTAGAGTTTGTTGCGAGATGGTAATGGTTGGCAAGGCCGCGTGGAATGGAGGCTATGCGGGCAACCGAGTAGGTTTGGGGATACTGGAAGTAAGCAAAATTAGGTTTCGGGTGACCCGATTTATCACAAAATCCCTTCTCCGCCAGACGGTTTATAACTTTCCGCATATCTACAAGTAAACTAAGACTTTGAGATCTACGGTACCCTCTGGAAGAATCGCGAATAAGGTATCCAGGGGAAGCAATCTTCTTCGCTCCGCCCCTTATGCAAATTTGTTTTCTGGGATTTCTGGGATTTCTGGGAGCAGCCCCGTGTGCGGAATCGGGAATTGCAAACAAGCCATTTCCGGCCCGGGGAGGTTGGTCCAGGCCTCCTCTGAGCCGCACTTCAATAAATCGTGTAACCAAGCCGCGTATCCTTTCTGCCAGAGCTCTTGGACCAATGACTCCAATGGGAGAATCATCTGCGAAGCGCACATAGTTTATTTGCCGGGTTTCGTCGGGGATTAGAGCCGCAGACTGACATTCCTTTCCCGGCATTGTTGACCTGTCAACAATACGTTTCAGTCGCATAACAGAAGGGTCTAGCTCATGCAGCACTATGTTGCATAGAGGCCGAAGGCCAACCTTGCCCTTTAGGGTTTCTAGCTCCTTTTGAACCAGGTTCAGCAGGAATCTGTTGTCTCGAATTCTTCGCATGAGGCCTATAAGCACTTGCTTATTTGAAGCATTGCTGCGAGGTTTCTATGAACCAGACGGTACCCACAAAGTCACGGCGTATCTGCTTCAAGCAGGTATGTTGGGAGCGGCCCGGTCGAAATCCATGGGAACACGAAAGAAAGTACGGTTCGTAAACCGTCTCTAGGATGCTGCGAATCACTGGGTAAGTTTTAAAGGATCTGTCCGAAGGACACGCCCCGTGTGCGGAATCGGGAATTGCAAACCCTTTGCAACGGCTCCCAGAGTCTCTCAGTGTTTCTTTGATGCCTGAGGCCGCTATCAGATTTATGTCTCTTATGAGCAGGCCAGTGTTTGACAGTGTTTCCAAAGAAAGGGCACGAAGACGCCTTTCAGAGCTGGCCCAAGCATTCGGAAATCCAAACGAAATGGTTCTTCCGATTGCTTGGGCAGAGGGCCAGTTTTCAGGTGCTTCTTTTAAAGATACCGTTCGACATTCATCATGTATCCTAGCTATTAGAGATTTGAAAAACAATTGGTTCATAATCGTATCTTTTCTTTTTCGTAAAACTAGATGTTTCTCATTGTATATCAATTTTTATTAAGCCGGTCCCGGTGGTCCCGGTCACTGAGTAAAGCGGAGAGGAAATAAAGCGTAGAACCTTGTATCTCAATGAGATCTCCCGGCATCGGAAATCTACGAGCCATTTCCGTGTTGATTTCCGTAATCGTTGAAAAGCCAATTCCGTAAGAAACGGTCTCGTGCCCTGTCGACTTTGCTGTCGTATGCAGTTTGCACGAGAAAGGTTATCTTGTAGACTCAGAAAGAGTTACCGGGGAACAGCCCGGAATAGCGGCTTCGGAATAAAAGTATCGTTAACAGTTTAACCCGTTATTTATAAAGAATTGTGTCTTACTTTTTAGTTACATTCTAAAATGTGAAGAGTTTCTTAAAAAAGTGACTGAATCGAAGTCCCGCTTCTCTTCTGGTCATTGCGATCAGCATTTGCTTGCGCGTCGTCCCCAAAGAACGATATACCGATATACGTAGAGTCCAACTTTGGCCCTTTAGGGCCAAAGCCCAAAGGTGAGCTTGCCAGGACGCTACGCGCCTCGCAAGCATTAAAATTGATTAATCTGGCTTCACATTTGCCAAGAATGGGCGTTATAGCAAAATAGAAGAAAAAACCCACTGAAGCAATTTGTCCAATAGTAACATATGGTGCTTCCACAGGTTGACATCCAATCCAACCTAAAAGCAAGCGATCTGCTACAAGCAACCAAAACAATTTTTGGTGAATTGGTCGAAAACTTGAACTACGTACATATGAAGTGTTAATGAAAGGTGGAGCCAATAATGACACAAAAACTAGTCCTATGGCGGCTACACCCCCTAATTTGTTAGGTATACTTCGAAGAATCGCATAGACTGGTAAGAAATACCATCGAGAGTAAGGGAATGGGGCCATTTCCGTCCCCAACCCTTCTCACAGAACCGTACGTGAACGTTACCGCTCATACGGCTCCCACCCCCAATCTTTTTTGTAGAGTTTAATCATCGAGTTAATCGGGCCCTGCGTTTCATCAGCGATGTTATTTCGCGTGGTGCGTAGGTAGCTCTAGAACAGACTCCCGGGTCTTTGACGTCTTTGACCAAGAATTGTTTCCCCATAACCCTCAGTTCAGTAGGTGTAGGGAATACCGGGCCCTTCGTTTCCACCCGTGGGTATATTTGTCGCAGCTCTATGACTTTACCCACGCCCTTGGCTTTCTTGTGTGATAGGGTGCGTAGGCAGGACCATCTGAGCTGATAGTCTACTACCTTTTTTACCTTGTAGGAGTTATCACAACATCGGTAATAACTTAAGAACCCGTGCGCGACACTTCCGTACCATTGCGTGATAGTGACATCGTCTTGGGTCGCGAGGACAGGTACGGAGGTTGGTCTTCCCTCAGCGTTAATTATTCCTCTGGCCCTTAACTTGTCTAGTATCCGCGAAAGCGGTGCGTATATCTGTATTCGGAACGACGCGTTCGTGGGGACCGTTGCGCTTTTTTCGGGGCCTTTGAGCTCAACGGAAGGGGGGAGCTTGTTCTCCCCCTTCTCCCGCTCAATATTCGTATTGACACTCAATTCACGTGCCCGGAACATGGCGTCCCGAATCCCTTCTCGACGAATTTGTTCTAGCATTTCCCGCACCTCTCGGGTTTATCGGGTTTAGTACTCTTGCCGGCCTTCAAGGCCCTCTTGAGGGCGCACACCAGTAACTTCTCTCCGAGCTTCTTAAGCCCTTTCTCCCACCCATTCGAAAGCTCCAACGCGGCCTTTCGGACGCGGCCCCGATATTTCTTCCTGGCTTCCTGGCCCGAGTCGCTTTGTCTGACCTCACGTGCAATTGACTCGGACCCAAGAGAAGACTCATACCCAAGAAGGTTGCCTTTTCTTCCACGTGTCCCAGACGGGTTTTCTCTGGGTTTATCTCCAGGTGGAGAACGTCTCTGAGGAACCGGGAGACTCGTTCCATGACTTCGCGGGCCAAAGCTTTCGACCCCGAAACTGCCATCGGAATGTCGTCGGCGTAGCGGCACGCGTAGACTCGCACGAAACATTTTTTATTTTTAGGCGGCTTATCCGCTTTTCTGATTGCTGCCTTAATTTGTCCCCGGGCTGTCACCGAGTGTGTCGTCTCGAATCGGCCTTTTTTAATAAGTTCGACGGGGAGTTCCTTTCGGATCCTTAGGATCTCCCCGTCGAGTCTGTCGAGGTATAAATTGGTCAGGATGGGAGATATAACGCTTCGAACCCCCGGGCCCAATTCAGTCCACATTTGGTTCTTCAAGGTACTTTCGGGTCTACTATCTCGAATGGTTTCGCTTAGTATTGACACTAGTATTTTATTGAAGCATTTCCGAATCTTTATATCGAATTCGAGCCACCACGATGGGTTCTTCCACATTTTGATGTCCCTCAGGGCTGAGTGAGTACCCTTTCGGAAATGGGGGATATCTTGGAATCTCGTTCGTAGATAATTTCCAGTACCATCCGGAAAGCCTCCTGTATTATCTTGTCTCTAGGGTTCGCTATAGGGGGGGTTTTCTCCGGACCACGGCTCAAACTCGTACCCTCCCTCAGTTTCCGGCCCGTTTCATGAAACCATTTCATTATGGGCGAAGCTCCATGAAGTGTGCTCCCTGGTTTTTTGGATTTGATGTTGTTATAGGCCGTAAGTAGCACTTCCGGTTTAGGTATAATCTCCCTTACCAGATGGCGATATTTGCCATCGATGAATTGTTTCTCTACAAGTTGGGCCAGATGTGGAAACTCCAAGGGGTTAAGAGGAACGTCAAGATTCGCTATCGCTCCACCCATCTGTCCATGGATCGGGTTCGCCTCTTGGGCCCGTACCTCATAAAGGCCTTTCGAGGCTTCGCTTATCAGTTCCGGGGTTCCCCCCGGCCAATCTTGTTTCGGTCCCAGCCAATCCGAAGCACTCAGTGTGGTCCTCCCTAAGCATTTACCAGTCTGCGAACTTGGCGACGCCGTCTTGTTCGGTCCTTCCTCAGAGGGGCCCTTTCCTCCCCCGGAATTAGGAGTACTCGCGTGAGTCCGGCAAAACGACGTGACCGCGCCTAGGCGGCCCCTCATAGTAAGGCGGCTCGGGCTTGTATCAGGAACCACAAAGAGCATTTTCCCACCCAAAGAGCTTGCCCTGGGGAGGTCTCCCCAGTTTCGGTAGGGATTAGCCTCAACGCCCTCAAGGCACCGATTTCCGGTAGCGGATATTGCTGGGTCCGAACCGCGCTCCGGCACTATATGAGCTGGGGTCGACATGGGATTTGCGGGATAGAGTCAATAGTCCCCCGTTAGGCTACTCAAGTGCTCTCCGAACCGTACGGGATAGTCGCCCATCACACGGCTCTCTAACCTGACTTTCTTCGGAGCTTCTTCAAACCCGGAAGGTCGTCTAATAACGTTCCCTCTCTTTCGAGCGCCTATTACGGTCCTTGGGAGATGGCCTGATAGACAACTGTCAAAGTGAAACTTGCCAAACGGTAACCATTCAGTAAGTACATAGGCTCCTTCCCTGCTGCTTGTTAACAAGCGCTTTCCTATTGCTAGGTCCCTTTCAGGTAGGCGGGTAATACGGGCCCTCTGACTTCCTAGGGAAGGGGGAAATTCTCCCCTAGGACCTCACCGTTGTTTCCTACACGGCTCGTCCAACCCTTAGATTGGTGATTGGTCCTGTGCTTAAGATGTCGTTTAGACCCCTGTCCCTAGTATAGGTAATCCGCTCCATCATCTTGAACTCGTCTATCCAAGATGCTTGATTCATTAGAGGACAAAATTCATTATCGACCTGGTTGATATATACCATCAATAGGCATGGAGCGAGCAACAACGTTCATGCGCTTCGCCATTCGCAGAGAGAATGGTTAATTGCTGGTTGACAAGGACCGAAAGAGTCTCCGATTCGGTACAGAACCTCATCTTAAATACAAGAGAACCGGCTTGCTCCATACTTTTGGGTTACTACGCGGTAGTAAATGAAACCCCCTCAACAGAGCTTCTTGCACATGCTAAGGTCTCCGTGTTCGTTGCCGAACAAGGATGAGTGCAACGCCTTTCTGCATTCTAGAACATAAATACAGAAATCTCGTGCGGGATCTAGACCGGTCGCCCTATATAGTTGTCGGGATGCCCCAATGCATTAGGTGCATAAGAAACAAAAATAGAAAAAAAGATTGCAAAAGCTACCCAACCTACTAAATCTTTTACGTAAATATAGGGATAAAAAGCTATTTTATCTACGGAAGAATTGATACCCAATGGATTATTGGAACCATATTGATGTGATGCAGCCAGATGAAGAATACTAGCACCTGCTATTATAAAAGGAAGTAAGTAATGAGGGCTAGAAAAACGATTCAAGGTGGCATTGTCCACGGAGAAGCCACCCCAAAGCCAAGTTACTATAGTGTCCCCCACGACAGGTATTGCGCTAGCTAAGCTTGTAATTACTGTGGCCCCCCAAAAGCTCATTTGACCCCGAGGTAGTACGTATCCTATAAAAGCTGTTATAATCATTAATAAATACCGATAGGGTTCTTCCCCCGGTCAGAACCACACGTGCAAGTTTTCCTGCATGTGGCTCGTCCATGATATTCTTCGGCCCCGCATAAATGCCGAGTTCTTCGGCCAAGATCGGGGACTTGTCAATTTGACGTAAGCTTTTCAAGCGTGGACGCCCTTGCACGTTTGGGGCTTCCGGAGGGAGGAGTGATTTGGAGCCCGGGGAATACGCGAAACCGCCGGCACGTCTCCAGGGTATACGCCATAAGGAAGTAGGGAAAGCCTTTACTCCGAAATACAGGTATCCTGCCCTTTACGGAGGGTTACGGATTCCTCTGGTATCATCTACAGCCCTTTCCTCCGAGCATTTCACTCGTTGGGGCTTCTGGTCTGGATGGACACATTAATTACCAATCGCCCGGTGTCTCTCTCGGAGTACATTTATGGCTGATCTGTCACCCATGAGTTATTTGGCCAATAGCGGTTCTTCCCGTAACTCCAGGTTCTTTGTCAATTTTTTGGGTGATCCCTAGGTTTCACGTTCGTTCTTCGCCGTTTAGGACCGTGTACTACGTTTCCCGTTACCTCCGGAGGGTTGTTCGCGCGAGAATATTTCATGGACCCTCTTGCCTTCCGGACCGCGTCGTGGGCTGTCTGTGTGACCTGTTGCGTACGAAATAGCCGTGCGGCGAAGAGGATAGGCCCCATGCTTTAGTTCCCTGCGGTCTGGTCCCGCTTCAGGTTAGGAGTCTTATCCGGGCGATCCTTTCAACCTTCGCATCTTTTTTGTTGAACGAGACTTCCCAGGCGCACTGAAATTACCACTCCAAGGCACCAAACTAATTCTCTGGGACTCGCATAACTTCCGTAATATAAACCACGAAAAAAATGAAGATAAACGACAATAAAAAACATACTGGCTCCATTAGCATGCATATAACGAAGCAACCAGCCTCCTTTCACATCTCTCATGATGTGTTCTACGCTTAAGAAAGCTAAATCCACATGAGGTGTATAATGCATAGCTAAGAAAACACCTGTAAGTATTTGGATAACCAAACGAAGACCAGCCAACGAACCAAAACCCCACCAATAACTTATATTGCTCGGAGTTGGATAATCTATCAAATGATTGTTAAGTGCAGGAAATATAGGTTGTTTAAGAATCGATAGTCGTCTTGCCATAAATTTGTGCTTTTTCGTTCGCGGATCATGGAAACCATGGGTTTCTTCATGACGGCCCGTAATACGGGGCAAAAAATAACATAATCTTTGTTCTATAAATAACACGTCGATCAGATGCGGGTTCCAGGCACTGCGTCCATCGGAATCTAATACTTTTATTTTACAAGTGTCCTAAAACCAAATTGTATATCCAGAGGGCTTCGGACTCCTTCGTAGTTGACTCTACCTAAGCCTGTATTGGGCATAGTCTCCTCTGTCGATTTAGCGTTCCGATCATCTGGCTAAGACGTTATCCGTGATTTAAACAGGGGCAACGAAAAGGAATTGTTGAGAAAGGGACCATTTCGGCGAATGCCGACTTGTGCTTTATAGTCATGGTGTCATCAGTTAAGTTACACCCTGAAGCCAATAAAATACCGGAGTCTACGGTATTTGTCTATTATCAATTAACAGGACCACGGTAAGGGTTTTTTGGGCCCGCTATGAGACCGTCACTTCGATGTTCCGAGAATATACTTGACTTGTTTGGAAGAGTAACCAGGACAAATCTAGACCCCTGAATACGGTCTCTGTCATATTGAAAGATGTCCGCATTTAGCGGTATAAAAGGCTTCAGTCATTTAGCAATGCTTCATGGAGATGATTTCGGGAGCAATTCTGGGAATCTGATTGGGGAAACTGTTTACTGGGTCCTTGGGAGCAAAACGGCGTCATCTCTCCCGCAAACGGATTCAACTAGCCCGGATCATCCGGATCATCTTAAAAATTAGAAAGCAAAAAAGCTCTCGAAATGTTAAATGCGATCTCTCCCCGTCAGCTTGTCCCCTGAGCTCTTCGCTCTGATTGGCCAGATCACAGTGGCAATGACCCCCGTAGCGAATGTTTCCGGGTGCTCCCAAGTAAAGGACAAAGTTAACGTTGGGTACACTCATTGTTTACCCATTTATGGGTTCGTCCCCATAGTCCCCATAGTCCCCATAAAAGGGTAAAACTGAAATCCAATCTTGGCTTTTATTTCACTTCTTTTGAAATTTCAAAAGAAACGGGCCTAAGCGAGGCCAAGCTCATGTGCTCATGTGCTCATGTGCTCATGTGCTCATGTTTAGGGGCCATTTCGAATGCCCATATTCGGGGGAGAATCGAGGTGCCTGCGACTAAGGAGAGAGTTCAACGAAATTCCCAATAGCTGAGCCTTTCTAGTGGTCCGACTCAAATATCCAAAGGTTTCGATCTTCGTCGACAAGCTTCTATAAAGTAAATTGCCGAAATTGTTTTCAATTTCGCTGAAACCTGTATTTCGGCATTGAACTGGCTTTTTCCAAATCTTTCATCTTTCTTCGCAATGCAATTTCAAGAAAATTCTTTAGCCTTTAGCTTTTTTCGAATGGACATTGTTTTCTGGGAATCGATCTGGCCAATAACCATTTTGGGGTGCTTTAAATATCAAACAGAACAATCGCACTGTCGGGGTTTTCTTTCATATTCCAAGGACTTACCTTTTTCCAATAACAAGACTAACAAGTATTCTTGAGCAAATTCAGTTGATTCAGTTGATTCAGTTGTCAGCTGCTTGTCGACAACGGAATTCATTCCCCCGCCCGATATTCTTGAAGCCAACCTTATCCCAAAAGACACGTCTTATTTTGGTCCCCGGCTATCTCGACCTGTACGGCAGTGCCCAGGCGGTATTGCAGAATCAGGGCTGAGCCCGCTGTGAGTTGACATCGATTCCGACCCATCACTTCCGATTCAACTGAATCAGACTTATGCAACTAGCTTACAACTTATGCTGAAATCCCATTTAAAACATGGGATTAAAGAAAAGAGCGGAAAACAAAACTAAGTACTGAGGTACCCAATTCTAAGCATCCCGAGAATTACTTCTAAATTATAACTTCAAAACAAAACGCTGAATCTCGCTATACGCTAGGTTCTTTCTGCGGTTTGCAGAAAGTCTTTCTTCAAGAAAAGGCATGCTTTTGATGAAAAGCCTTTACTCAATAAAGGTCTTCTCGGGTATTTCAGCCATTTTTTCGGCGATTTGCTTTTCTGTGTGGCTGCAAATAAATGGCTAAGGGAGCCATTCAAAGGCTACTGGAACACCAGATACAAAGACTACCCATGCTAATGATAAAGGCAAGAATACCTTCCAGCCAAGTCTCATTAATTGATCATAACGATATCGTGGAAATGCTGCGCGGACCCATATATATACAAACGGAAAGAAAAGAACCTTTATACTAAACCGGATAGAGCCCGGAATTACCTGGAAAATAGGAATATCCAGGATGGGCAGCCAACCTCCTAGAAAAAGCAATGTACAGAGACTACTCATTAAGATCATATTGGCATACTCCCCCGAAAAAAGAAGAGCAAACCCCATGGAAGAATATTCTACATTGTAGCCCGCTACGAGTTCTGCCTCGGCCTCTGGTGGATCAGAAGGAGCTCGATTAGTTTCTGCTAAACGAGAAATAAAAAACATGAGAAACACAGGAAACAAGGGAAAAACAAACCATATCCGTGTTTGCGCTAGGACAATCTCGCTAAAATTGCAAGAACCTGCGCATAGTATGACGGATATCAGAAGCAATCCTATGGAAACTTCGTAGGAAACCATTTGAGCGGCAGATCGTAATGCTCCCGAAAAAGCATACTTGGAGTTACTCGCCCAGCCTGCCGTAATAATTCCATACACTCCGAGTGAAGATATCGCAGATAGATACAAAACCCCAACATTTAGATCTGGAAAAACCATACCATAATCGGAAGGGATCACAGCCCAAGCGCACAAAGCCGGTGTAAACGTCGGAACGGGTGCCATTAGAGAAATAGAAATATTCGCGCTACTAGGCAAAATTGGCTCTTTTATCATGAGCTTCAAACCATCTGCTGAAGGTTGCAACAGTCCCAAAATGCCGACTACGTTCGGTCCTTTTCTCCTTTGCATAGACGCCATGACTTTTCGTTCTGCTAGTACTAAGAACGCGACGCCCAATAACAGGGGTATTATAATTCCAAGTATCTTAGCGACAAGACCAATTAGATAAATTCTCATAAAACGTTTTATTTTTTGTTGAATATTGTGACCAAAAAAATGAATTAAACATTTTAATTTTAGTATTAAAAAGAGTCGAAAATGGGCATACGCAACCAAATCCATAAAACGTCCCGGATCGACGGAAACCCCGGGAGTGCTCCAGACAAAGAAACACTGCATTTCTTCGGAAACATTCGGGTAGCAGTCCCGTGAGGCAGTTGAATTCCCCCATAGAGGCACATATGAGGCATATCCGGACACAAAGTCATTTGCTCAATCGATCCAAACCCGCGTCATTTGGAAAAAAGCCCTTCCAATTGGAAAATAATAGAAAATAATAGAAAATACAGAACAGATTGGATATCCGGTACACTGGATATAAGCCCCTTGTGATCACCCCACCGATGGTTTTTCCAGTTATCCGATACGCTGTTCAATTACCCAGTGAGCGGAACCACCGCGTTACCGAATAGCCCCGTTTAATTGGTCAGCTTTATTCATTGGGCTGATACTGGGTACCCCAAGGGAAGGCCCGAAGCGGGATTGTGAAATCCGCATAACTGCGAATGACTCAGAGAGGTTACGCAATCTAACCGCGAGAAAGAGTTTATTAAAGAAATGGAGATCAGGCAACGCCGATCTTCCTCAGGCAACGCATTGGACTAGTCTACGTTACTTAAAAGCTGTTGGTTACAGCTTTATTGATCTTTTCTATTTGCTCTTCGATCCGTGTTTGTTGTCTTTACGATATTCTAGACATATCAGCGGGACACACGTGTCGTTATCTCCCCATGTTCATTAGCTTACTTTGTTTTCAAGACAAAAGTTTACTTTATGTTCAAAGATTCGGAATTGAATCTGCAAGCTAATAAAAGAAAAAGTGTCAACGATATCTGATCGAATGGTTAATGTCAGCATTACCGAGATTCAATGTTCCAATAGAGAGCAATGTCAAATGCAATATTTTCTGAGCGATTAAAGGTGAATTCCCTGGCTATTGACCGGATATTCCTAAAGGTTACTTGGGCATCTCCGACAAGACCAAACACAACATTTCCGATCCCTATTTAAAATTAAAACTCTCCAAACTAGCTGTTAATATGCTTGCAAAGACGAAAGACGTTTGAAGCACACATTCAAAAAGATATGGTCCCGATTCCGGACCATATCTTTTTGAATGACTAATAGTCAATGGGACCCCCTGAAGATGAAAAGTGATGAAAGTACACGCTTTCGAATGGTTATGCAACCGGCTTAAGCGCTACGCCAACTGCACGTATGAGCCGCAAGAAATCTAAAAATGTCACTTTGACATTTTTAGAATAACACGGTTAAATAACACGGTCTGTACATTCCGAGAGAACCCACTTACGATTAAATCGGTTGATACCGAGAACTTCAAAAAGGCGTATATTTGTGTACATTAAAGAAAACTTTATAGAAGCCTGCTGAATGGTAGAGAGTCCGCGTACTGTGGCATATTGGCATATTCATGGGTCCTGAAGAAGCCGTTTCATACTGAGGCTGAAAAAACCATAGCTGTCCTATGGGAGACAACACGGGAGCTTTTCCGTGGCATATCAAATAAGTGTCCCACTTAAGTGTCTGTCCCACTTATAAGGGGGGCGGCGAAGCTATATGCTTCGCCCTAATTCCCGCCCCACCAATATATAGAAACAGGGGGAAAAAGCCATACAACATCAACAAAATGCCAATAAAAAGCAGCTGCTTCAAAGCCGAAGTGATGCTTTGGGGTAAAATGACCCAGATATTGACGAATCCCACATATTATTGAGAAAATAGTACCTATAATGACATGAAATTGGGATAGGCTCTTCTTGCTCTCAAGCTTCCCCCCCCTAAGAACCGCACGTGCGAGTTTCCCCGCATGCGGCTCAAGCAACTTAAGAATAAGGCGCATTTGTTGAAAAAACCCAAAGAAAAGATTTGTCTTTAAATAAAGTGTTCTGTAACTCTGCACTTGTGAAGCGATTGGCCATTCGTTTAAATTGACTTATTCAGTGTTTTTTCGTCACCCAAGATTCAGGTCAGCACCAAATTTCGCACGGCGAAATGCAGATTCCCCGCGAATAGACTTCGCTCGGCTTTTTGAATCGTCTTCCGCCCATTGGACGGTATCCGATCTCACGATCAAACCTCCCGACGGGGAGCCCATTGGGTTTACCTTGTTGACATTTCGACTCTATAAATACAAGGTTTCACGATCCTGTGCTATACTCCGGTGATCTTTTTCAGCCGATCGAGGCACGCACCGATTCACCGTGTCCCAAAAAACAAATCACATCCGGCCTATTTTCTCAATGAAAACTCGTGCGGTTTTACGAAACGTCCTTGCACAGTTCACTTGCGTTGATCAGCCTTGCCACTCCTAGCAGGTTATATGCCGTAACACTTACATTGTCCCTCACGCTTCGAGCCCTCTCCGTTTCCAGGAGCGCAGGGTGAGGTAGGAGCATCCCGTCGGCGGGGATGGCGGCTATACGCATTGTCTTACGTCCTTCAAGTCGCACAACCATGAAACCCCGTAGCTGAAAAAGACGTAGAACCATAAATTCCATCGGAAATAGTGAAGGGGGCCTCTACGTATTCAATTCCTTGAAACCCAGTAAAGACTAGAGCCAGGAAAACGGTAGCTATTGAAGCGTAAACTGCTTGTTGTTTTAAACCTGCGAGTATAGCATGATGAGCCCAAGTTACGGCAGCTCCAGATGGAAGTAGAATAAGGGTATTTGGAGAAGGAATTCCCCAAGGATCTAAAACAGAAATACCTTTTGGAGGCCAGATAGCTCCGATCTCAACCGTAGGTGCCAAAGAAGAATGGGAAAAAGCCCGGAAGGAAGCTGAAAAAAACATGACTTCAGAAACGATGAAAAGAATCATACCATAGCGAAGTCCTAATTGGACCACAAATGTATGATGTCCTTCGTAGGTGGATTCACGTATAACATCGCGCCACCATACAAAGTAGGGGTCGGTCGGGTCTTTCGACACTGCCCTCCGAACCGTACGAGAGGCTTTCACCTCAAACGGCTCTCACCTCCGATCTCCACTCTCCACTCTCCACTCTCCACTCTCCACTTGAAGCAAGTGATAAAATCTCGGGCATTTTTTCGGATGGATTCATAAGTTATGAATCCATCCCAGAATAATGATTCTGTTCCAAATAAGGAATAGATAATACGGACCGAATGGCAGAGACTCAGATAATGTCTTGTCTCAGCGAAGACCTCTACGATACAGAGCTAGGCTCCTTAACTGTAAGAACTGCAACCCTGGACTGCAATCCGAAGCTATTACGAGCCCTCCGAACCCCACGATGGGTTATTTCCCCGACTCATAGTACTTTTCGTGTCTTTGAAGGGTTTAGGCCCCTGCGCAATTAGCTGACTCAGCTGGTTCCTTGGATGATCGGAGTGCCCCACGGTCTTTCAGGTACTGTACACACACCATGTATTGTGGACTGTTTTTTGGGTCTCCGCTCCGTGAGGGAGAGGGAGGCCTACCGTGCTCTTGCCGTAATATTCTGCTTGAGACAAGAGGAGCTATGTGACGCGAGCATTGCGTGTCAAGTTAGTTATCCTAGCCCTACCTTCTGCTCTTTCAGAGCGTCTTGGCGGTGGCAGCCCCACAGTTCTCTGATTGAAACTTGCTGCTCCCGAGTGAGCCATATTACTATGGCTCATCCGCAAGTTGAGCCTGTGTCCTAGCTTTATGAGGAGCTAGCCTGAACGGCACAAAAGATAGCTCCCTAAGTCGTACTACGTATCGGGCGCACCATGGTATATAAGATCATTCCCAAGCCTAAACAAAGAAGTGTTCCGCCTCCCGTGAAAGAGTGCATGTACATAACACCACCAATAGTGCTTGCCAAAGCTCCGAGTGAACCCAAGAGAGGCCATGGGCTGGGATCTACTAAATGAAAAGGATGTTTTTGTTGAGAGACACTCATAATTGGTATTTTGCTTTTTAGTCTTTATTGGATACCCGAGAAACATAGTAAAGCTTCAGCGTTACACCCCGTAGGTTTTAAGAGATGAAACAAGTCGGATTTCCGTTCCAAAATCAATTCCAAGACTCAAAGTCGAAGTTTTTTTGAGTCTTGGTTATCCGGGCAGAGATGTTCTGGCCTGCGCAACCTCGAGCTCCCGGAATACCTTTTCTTTTACAAAATCTTTACTATTTCATATCCTTACTATTGAATGAAACAGTACAGTATACTCAATAGCCGGCAAAAAAGCTAAGAGAAAGGTCGATAACTTAGAGAAAGGTCGATAACTTAGAGAAAGGTCGATAACTTAGACTTATTTCGAAAACTTGTTAAAATTTGAGTTGCTTGGAAAAGTGGGAGACTCATAATTGGATACATTTATTGGATACATTTATTGGATACCCGAGAAACATAATCATCCAGGGAAACAGCCTCTACGGCAATAGGCATAAAGGCATGATTAGTTCCACAAAGTTCACTGCACTGACCATAGTAAACACCTTCTCGTTTAATAAAAATGGAAGTCTGATTCGAACGACCAGGTACAGCATCGCATTTTACACCTAAGGAAGGTACAGCCCAACTATGAAGTACATCAGCAGAAGTAATAATCATACGTAGATGAGTTTTTGCTGGTACAACCACTCGATTGTCCACTTCCAATAAACGTAATTGACCCAATTCTGAATCATCCTCTGGAATCATATAACTGTCAAGAGTTAGTGACTGTTCATCAGAACTGTTATAGTCTGAATACTCATAAGTCCAATACCGTTGATGTCCAATAGCTTTGATAGTAATAGCTGGATCTACTACCTCGTCCATTGAATAAAGAAGGGCGAACGGAGGTATTGCAATAAACATCGGAATAATACTTGGAAAAATAGATAGAGTAAGAATTTCACCTGCTCTTTGATGACACATAAGATTACTCAAGTGCTCTCCGAACCGTATGAGCACGTCACCGTGCTACGGCTCACTAACTCGACTTACTTCGGACTCTTTCCGAGTTCAGATAGCGGGTCAGTTGCCCGGTGGGCACCTAGGTGGGACTTCTGAGTAACTTTAATAAGCCCAGAAGCTTCGCGAAGCCCCGTCCTGAACGCTGATTACTCAACGCTTTTTCGTGTGTCGGGGAAGACTTCCCCGGACTCTAGGCGTACCTCTCCCACTCACAGACTGTTCTTCTACTTGTGAGTCAGTGACTTCCACTGGATATCGGGCTGTCCCTAAGTTACCTATCTGGAATACCTTCGAGAGTGTTCGCTGCAAAAGCCCGATAACTGCGTATCCGATACAAGAAGTCTGCAATCGCAGCTTCAGGTTGTCTTCTCAACCCTCTTGGGCACCGTGAGTACACACGATACGCCCAGTTTATGTCTTCTCTTGTGCAGTTTCGTCCTGACTTTATTTAGCACCACGGACACGGAAGTCATCTCCGTATTGTTGTATACTCCATTCGATACAATGGGTCACGTGGGCGCTTTACGCACCCTGGTGAAGAACCCGCTTCCGTACTGGATGCGCTCTTCTATCCTGTCGAACCCTCAGTATTCGGGGGCAAGTTCGACTCCCCAATGCCCCCAGGCATAGTGTATCTTTTCCAAGCTTCCAATCCGCTAATGAGTTTTAGCAGTTTTTTGTCTCGGATCTATGGTTACGTCTCATGATGTGGCAGAGGCCATTGCTATGGTTCAGCAACGGTGTCGAAGAATTTGTTAATGTTGCCTGGTACGATCCAAGAACAAGTTCCGAAGTCGCTGCGTAGGGCGCCCCGAGAGGATTCATGGATAGGCTCTAGAAGCATTCTCAGCACCCCTTGCACGGGGAATTCCAAATTTCGATTCGTGGGGCTGTCCGGGACTGCATCTCTCAGCGCTTGAAGCTTACGAAAAGACGTGCCATCGACCCCAGGGCGGCTGCTTCCTGGTCTCAGTTTCTGGTAGGCTCCATACTCTTTAGGTAATTGCTTAGATCATGGTATATCCAGTCACGCCTTCGAAAAGACGAGATCCAAAGGTCCACGGGGGCATCAGCCCCGTTCCGCACATAGTCGGACACATCCACCTTGGGATCCCAGGGGGCTGAGTTTGTAGACGATATCGAGTAAAATCTGCAAAGGTGCAGATGCTTAGATCCCTTCCCCGTTGCTTTGTCTTCGCAACAAAGCGCTTTCCTCTTACGAGGCTGCGTTAACAGTAGGCAGGTCGTATGGATCCTCTGACTTCCCGAGACGTGTGACCACGCTGGGATCTCACCGGTATCACCGATAGGCCGTGTCGCCACGAGATGTCTTTTAGTTCCCTGTCCCCAGTGTGGGTAATCTGCTCTCATGCGGGGTGCCGCACTATCTCCGGCCTGTACACTTTGGACCATTGCCAGGCTGAGAGCTTGAATGCGCTCGTGTCACCGGTTTGGATAGCATCAGGTTCTTCAATTCGACCGAAAGGAACTTAGATTCGCCAGAGCAGCTCCTCATCTCGAATAGCGATGGCAGGTTAGCAAGATCTTGGGCTTTCCACAGTCCAGCTGCGAACGACAAGGACCCCTCAATCTCGCTTTTACGACATGCTTTGGTCTCCCACCACTTACGTGGCAAGGATGAGTCGTATACCTGGCGCGCGGAGGATAGGCTCGCGCGGTTTAGAGCCCATGTGAGCAGCCCCATTGACATAACTATGGGTGACCTAACGGTCGCCCTCCGAATAATTTCTATAGTAGTTCCATGAACAATCCTTTCTGGAATTGGATTTCTTTCATAGTGAAAATGCCACAAAGCGCGAACCAACATCCATAATGCAAAGATCAAAATAACGATTAAGAAGACAAAAATATCGTGATGTAAGTCAATTAGTTTGGATAGGTAGGCCCTTACGGGCTTTCCCCCCTAAGAACTGTACGTGGAAGTTTACCTTCATACAGCTCCAATTCTCTACAAACAAGCCGAAGGTGCCATAAACCTGTAACGGTGTGCTTGCCGCTTTCAGTTCCCAAATGGGAGACGACTCCCAAAAGACGTAACTCGGTTTTTTAACACTCGTAGGTAGTGCCGAGTATAACAGCCTCTTCGTGCTTTCCCAGCCTTGCTTCGATCTCACCCCAAGTCAGCCTCTCTTGCTTCGTGGGGCTTCCCCCACCCACATCTCGTTATGTGCCCTTACGGGTGCACCTCCGGAGTGGATAAATCTGGGCTTACCATGTTACATTAATAGCACCTTTTTTGCTGATTTCGTGAGATACTGATACTTTACCCCGGTGAACTTGTTGCGGTTTCGATATGCCCAAAGGAAAGGGGCTAATCCGTTCACGATTTTGGAGACGAGGCTTATACATTCGCTTACACTGCCTCTATCAGCTAACCCTATCCCCAAGGCTTCAAACCCAGTCTTTCGAGTCAAGGCATGCTTGAGTAGGGTCCGGCAGAAACCGTTGCCGGATGGGGAAATCCCCCCGTATTGCTCTCAATGTCATCATGTCGCACTTCCTTGCATCATAGGAGTGGCAGGGTCTTGAAAACCTAATTGCCAAGGTTCCGCAGCATCACGAAAAGCAATTGGAAATATCCATATCAAATTCATGTATTATATTCTGGTTTTTTTAACTACTCCAGCCCTGGTATCGAGGCCCCTAGTTACTCGAGGGCCTGCCAACCGGAAAAGATGTTGAGTCAACGCAACGGTCTCAAAGATTTGGCTTTCGGTCCGATAAGCTTATGCGCGGGGCGAAGACGTGATGAGGTTAATGGAATCTTTATAAATTCCGTGGGTTTGCCTCCCGAGTATTTGCCCCCCGAGTATTTGCCCGAGGTTATTGGAGCTTTAATTGGCTGCCTCTCTTATAAACTCGTATAATCGATGCGTAAAAAATGGTCAACTCTATTATAAAATAAATAGGTAAACAAGCGACAATTTGACACCAGATATCCGGTGTAAAAAAAGCTGCTACGGAAAGCGGAAAAACCATAAAAAAACGACGATTTTTTATAAGGGTTTTCACTCCTCTCGATTCCAGCGAACAGATAAGTACAGGTACTTGAGAGCATATTGATGAAATAAATGAAATACGAACGGTTAACATAATATAGTCAAAAATCTTAGGTTGTGACTTTATTATAAGTAAATTAGTTTTATTAGTTGTACTTAATTCGTATGAAAAGTGCCAAACATTGGGAACTACCCAAACAAGAGTCACGAGAAAAAACAGAAAGGAGCAAAAACCACTTAAGTAAAACAATTTATTGTATTTTTGTCTCTGTTCTTCATAGCAACTGGGCATCGAAAAACACCAAATTTGATAACTTAAAAGAGGGAATAAGAAGTAAAAGCATGATATTAAAGACGTAGTAACATATGTGCTCAAGGCCTCCGTTAATTGTGTACAAATGAGAGATGAGTCTGAATAAGGCAAAAAAGTAGGAAAGGGTTTAGCTAATAAAAAAATGAACTCTTCTGGGAACCAATAACGCGTAAACCATGTAAAACTAGAGCAAATCAATATCCGAAAAACACGAATTCGAACTTCCTCCGAAATAGTTTTTGATACAAAATTCGTTGTATTTCGTCGTGTGTTGAACCCCTGACAAAAACCAAGAAAACGCGATGATCCATCCCGAAAGCATTTCGGAGTACCGTGAGAAAAGACCCACTTCTCCCGCTCCCGCGGGAGAAGGGAGTTCACTCTTTTTTTGCGAAGTGGTTAGTGGTTAGTAATCGAAGACCTCGACATCACGAAGACTCGGATTAGCTCAGAATTAGAACCTGTCATTGAGATTTGTGCGATAGGATGCAATGAGGTCGCGTGTTCTAATATTTTAAGCGACAGACTGTAAATCTGCTGAAGGTTTTCTACGTAGGTTCGAATCAAGAACTCAGAGGAAAAAGAAAGCACTTATTAACCCTTCATGCAATTAAATAGAGTGGATATATCCCAGACACATATGCTTGAATGCATTGGTAGCCCTCTCCGAACCGTACGAGATGGTCGCCCATCATACGGCTCTCCGATTTTTCGCTGTTGCAGATTCCTTCGACCTGTTGCAGAGTAACAAGAGTAACATCTTGCTATTCTCACTGTCTCCCAAGCATTTCTTGGGAGACCCCGAACATTGCTCTTTTCCAAAGATCCGCAAATATTCAAAGAATTGACTCCGATCTGCATATAATAGCAGATTAAGCTATCTAAGCCCCTTCCCTTAGCGATATGAATATTTTAGCGAGTACTAAAGATTTCTCTCGGCGAGTACTACGGGCTCTCTGACGTCCAGACTTGTTCAAGTGGACTTCACCGGTGTTGCCTACAGTTCTTGGCCTGTTGTGGCCGTTTCGCATCGAGATGTCGTTTAGTCTCTTGTCCCCAGTGTGGGTAATCTGCTCTCATGGGTTCCTTCTGGTCTTACCGCAATTTATCAACGGCAGACTGAGAGCTTGACGTGTATTCCACGTGTACTTCACTAACGTCCAGGTCGTCCAGTTTAACCGAAAGAGACTTCGATTTGTCACAGCTGGTTCTCATCTCGTACAATAGCGAGCAAAGGGTTCTTTTTCCCGTTTAAAAATCGGAAAAGAGCATGCTGCGGTTCCCACCCGTTTACACGGGGTTTAGGTAAGCTCTATGCCCGGCACGCGGAGGGTCTCGCGTGGTTTGCACAGATTTGCTATATGGTGAGCATAGCTCTCCATTCTCCATTCTCCATACAGAATGGCCAAACAATGACTGTAAGCGACGCGAACGGTCGCCCTAAATTCCACTGCAATAGTACCGCGAATTCGAAAAGTAATAACCAGAATGGCCAACCCAATAGCGGATTCCGCAGCAGCCACCGTTAAAACAAATAAAGCAAATAATTGACCCATCATATCATCCAAATAAACAGAAAATACCAAAAAGTTAAAATTGACAGCAAGTAACATTAACTCAATTGGTAGGGGGTGGGCCAGAGACCTTCACGGGCATATTTCGCCCCGCGTCTGAAAGTGCTTACGGATTACTACGGGCCCCCCTCCGAACCGTACGTGCAAGATTTCCTCGCATACGGCTCTCCGAGACGACGGCCGCAGTGAGTGCTCCGATAAAGCAGTAAGCTCTCTACAGGAAATAAGCCATTAAACTGTTTTCCCCATTTTACTGCAGCCTTTCTTTGGCCCAACTGGATCACTCTTAAAAGTGTCTCAACTTGTCGAAGAAGGAAAGGTTCTCGGGAGAATGAATAGCTTACCACGAAGACCCGAAAGCTTCATGCTTCATGCTTCATGCTTCTGATAACTTTTATATTTGTAGCGCACATCCGAAGCTCCCCGCTTATGCTCGGGCTGAGCCCCGGTACAGAGTCCTCTCTTGATCCCTTCGCGATAAATCGCTACTACGGAACACCCGATGCCTCTCGGGGCAGCCTCTCGGGGTGTCACCGTGGAGTCACCTTAGGCATTCCCACGTTTCGTGTTTGTGTGTCGAAATAGGTTCTTTAGGATTACCCATTTTGTAGCTGTCCCAAAGAGCAGTATGTTTCCACTCTTTTCAACCCTAATGCCGGAGGCGGTGGAAGGGCCCTGAGGTTACACTGGACTAACGAATCCATAGCACCTAATAGCTCGGGGTGTTTCGCTCCCCTTTTCCCAGCATGCTACAATACCCCTTGGGATTTCCCCTAAAGGATAGCGGGATGCTTTACATGATGAACATATTCATGGTACGTTTCTTTTGCAATCGTACGAGCACACTCTACTCTACGCGGCGCACACATTGACATAATAAGAATATTTTTTCTATTTAAGAAAATTCCCCAAATACCTAAAAGAAAAAGAATCATAGAAAATGTTAAATATTTTACTAGATCCATAATAGTCTCTGTTTTGAAAGCCAACTCGTTTCTTGAACAACTTGAAATGGAAGCCCCGTGCAACCCAATAAAAGAGTACCCGCGAAGGCAGCAAAATGTTCTACATTAGTTCATTATCCTACAGTCTCTGCTCCCAGATGGTTCTTTTTGAAAAACACAAAACAAAAAAACATATTTGATAATTATTAAACGGAATACTCTGAGAAGAATCAAAATCCAATTTCGTGTTACTTCATGGTGAACATGATCTGCCAAAATCTCTTCGATTCCCACATGAATATGCCAGAGTAACAAGATATTTAGCAGAATCGGAGTGGATACATTTGCTATAAGAATGGTAGGGATTAAAGAAGCAGCAGTAATTCTTTGAAGAAGCCAATGCCCTAAGGTTTCATCAGTTTTTTTCATTGCTTTCACCTTTTTTTCTAGCCGGGGCTCCCGAAATGTCCCCGTGTTAACTTAACCTAATGATTTAAAAAACTTGATCCGAGTCATCACTTCATTTTGATATTTTGCAGTAATTTAGAAAAAGTCACTAGGTCATAGCAATTGGGGAATTGTCTGAGCAATTGTATGTGCTTCTACGACCCCAATGCAATCCTGGCAGCCCTTCCAGGGCATATGCGTTGAATCTACGCCCACGCCTACTAAGCAAATACCATGCGCATAAAACGCAAAGCTTCGACGACGCAGGTCGTCCCAGTCTGTTCCCCAAAGTCTTTTCCAAAAAGACTTTGGGGAACTCAAAGGGATTAAATGCCATAGTTTACCGGTTTCATTGGGCATTTAATGGTCTATACAACTGTTAATTAACCCTGGAAATTATAGGACTTGCTTATTAAGCCAAGCAGGCTCCAGGGGAAAGTCGCTTGGCCAGATTGCAAGGTACGCATGCCCTTTCACTGTGCCATAGTGCACTCCAAATGCTTAGTACAGCGGATGATCGTCTCCCCCAGATCAACTGAGCTCTCGGGCCTTTTGCTACATCCAAAAGGTTTACGCTAACTTGGCCTGCAAAGCAGCCCCCGAGCCGTAAGTCCGCCCTCTTCGAGCTATGAAATACTATGCAACAAGCAAACCCCGGAACATCCCTTCCCTGTCAAAGACTTCCAAACAAAAACGCTGTGATTCGTAAACTAAATCATAATTGTCCATAAAGAGAAATGGGTCAATGAAAATCCCCCAGAGTCTCTGAGTAACCAGAATTTCTTTATTCTTTATTCTTTATTCTTTATTCTTTATGTTACAGTCCTTTAAATTACTGCGATTATTAGTATTTACCGGCACAAAAGAAGTACACACGGGAATATCCACAGGAATTTAGCTTTTCCATTCCAAAGGACTAAGATCGCGGAGCTCTCGCAGAGAGAACGAAGTGTACCAGAAGTGTACCAGTTTTCTTAGGGGGGTATTATTGACCAATACTGAAAATACGTTACCGAAGTTACCGACGGTCTTTTTTCCAACATTTCCCCTGTTACATCTCAATTTCGTTCTTCGCCAGAGTTCTCTTTTGTCCGCGTAAAACATAGATTTTGTTAAGAGCGGTTTGTGAAGCTAGAGAAGTTTGATAAGAAGGACTCAACGTTGAAAATGCGTTCTTTTTGATCACTTGTGATACACTAATCTCTCCCAAAGAACATACATAATCTTTATTCATTCGTTGCAATTTATTAGCATTTGCGAGTTGGACCATTCCTTTACACCACTTGGATGCTCCGGATACACTTGAGTACAGATAGTTTGCACTGGCTTGAAAACATTCTTTGAAAACCACATCCTGTTCTACACCATTGCTCTGCTCCGCGCCTACTTTCTGCGATACCAGTCGTTTTCTTAGTTTGATAATTCGACTTATTTTTGGTAATCCATCATTATATAATAATACATAAAAAGTCATATAAAACACGCATAACCAAACGAATTGTGTCAAATACGTAAATTGATCTAGTTGAGGCATTTTTTTTAACTTTTTTTTTTTACCGGGGAACCCAGAGCTTTCGGATAAGCTAGTAGAGCCGGAAAACAATTTTCAGTGATTAAGGCCTGAATACTGGGTCCGGGGACCGGACCCATTGCAATTGAGACGCTGCAATTCTCGAATCGTCGAACGACTTGTCGCATATGTGACTTCTTTGATACGCGTCGTTTACGCTGGATTAGTTTTACCGCGTTTCTTCGGTATATAGGCTTCTTTGGACCTAAAGCAATGCTTAAAGCTCTGTCTTTGAACTCCTCGGAAATATTTGTCTTGTTTCGCCAGTGTTTTAGCTTCGCGCCTACTTGCTACAGTTGAATGCTTTTTTTGTTCCTGAACAACAGTTTGCGATTTTGTTTTGTCGAGAAATCTATTTTGCCAATCTCTTTTACCACGATATTACTTATTTCTGGTTTCATGTTCAAAATGGAGAATATTCTCCATTGACTATAAAATACTTTTCTACTTCTGAGAAGACTCTTGGGAAGAGAAGCTATATAACCTGCGATTGCTACAGCATAACCTCCTTTCACTGAATTCAAAATAAATCCTTTGACCAAATTTTGGTCACTTCGCCAAATCTTGGTGAGTTCAATCCAAACTAGTTTTCTTTTACATTTTATTTCTAATGGTTTCGGCAAAAGCATCTTTGGTTCACCAAACACTTCTACATCTTCAATTCCAAAATTAAACCCTTGGTGATTGGTGATTGGCACTCCTTTCATCAGTTCATGTTGGAAACACATTATTGGAGTTTTCAGTCCTGTATCCACCAAGACCTTGTTTTGTAATTGTATCACTGAACATCGTATAGCGCTCCCACGTAATGGATTAAAACTAGAATTATATTTGGTAAATAATTGACTAAAGCTCATTTTCAGTAATTCAGTAATATTGATTATTGATATCTGTCACCACCTAAATTAGCAATTCTTTTCTTACTATGGCCAAGTAATGGCAAATGGTCTTGGATTTGCAAAGCCTGGCTGGGCAAATATTGCAATTGATGACCAAAACCGGTAGCAGAAAACTATTGGTGCCTTCAAATGTTTTCGGCCTTTTCCATGCAACAAAGCTTTGTTGGCGCGGAAAGCAGCGCGCGGAGTTAGCTGAACATTTCTTAGACATAGCGATATTAAACACGACGTTTTTTGGGGGGTCGGCATCCATTATGTGGCGTTGGGGTTACATCGCGAATCTTGGTAATAATAAGACCTCCTAGTTTTGAACCACGTAGCGAAGATTCCTTTCCATAACCCAATCCTTTGATTCTCACTTCAACGAACTTAGATCCAGGTTGAATGGCAGCTCGCGCGGCATTTTCCGCAGTTGCTTGAGCAGCATAATTGGTTGAGCGACGAGATCCCTTAAACCCCACTGAACCTGAGGAGGACCAAGTTTTTGTATTTCCGTCATAATCCGTTAAAGTAATAATTGTATTACCAAAAGTTGATTGGATATAAGTAATACAGTGTTTTTTTTGCATATTAGTAATACCTTGAATGAAATGATACCATCGATAAAATCCGTTTTTTTATGATATCTCGTAATTACTGATGAACTGGAACGAATCTCAACTCGAAATGATGTATCTAAATTTGCGAGAAGTCTTAGCATTAGTATGAGTTCGTTGGCCGCGTAGGGGCAATCCTGCATTATGGCGAAACCCGCGATAACAACCAATACTAATTAATCGTTTGATGTCTCTCTGAATGACTCTCTCCAATTCTGAATCGACTAAATAATTTTTACTTATTTCTAGAATTTGGTCAAATTGATACTTAGTTAACTTATTAACCTTAATGTTATCGCTGGGGCCTAATTGATCACAAACTTGAATTGCCTTTTTAGGCCCAATTCCAAAGATTCGAGTTGAGGCAATTTTCACCTGTTTATTGGAATTTAAATTGGTTCCTAAAATATATGAATATGACATTTATTTTTTTCCTTGTTTTTTATGTATAATTTCGTTTCGATATTGTATACCCCTCCCTTTATAAACTTCGGGAGGTTTACAACTTTTGACAATGGCAGCAAATTGAGTGACTTTTTGATGATCCATTCCAGTACAACAAATAGGAGTAGGCTTTGAGCAAAAAACGCGAACTGATGTAACTTGAAGTCGAATCTCATGACTAAATCCTAATTTTGAATATGAAATAGAGCCTTGTGCGTTAGTACTGGCTTTGTATCCAACTCCAATTATTTCCAAAAAACAAAAGAATTTGGCTTCCATAAACTTTACTCGTCTTTTTTAAAAATTAAAAAACTTGGCATAGAATCTCACCGCTTTGTGCTTCACGATCACATATCAAATTCCGTTTTCCCTTTTTTAAAGAAGTGGATAAGATGGTTATACCAAGTCCTTGTCCTTTTTTATGTCCCCTTTTTGATAAACGATTCTTTGAATAAATTCGAAAACCTGGTTTAGATATTGTTTCCATTTTTTTTATTACACCTATTCCAGAAAAATGATACTTTAAGACTATTCTCAAGCTTCCGTCTTCCTGAGAGAATCCGTGGATATAACCCTCATTGTACAAAATTCTGCAAAAATCCCAACAAAGACGCGAAACGAAGAAAACACGAGGCATAATTATTTTACGTTTTTTTCTCTCGCTTATTTTTAAGGAGGAAAAATGAGGAACACGCTTTTGAGCTTTTTGCGCATTTTTTATACTAGATAAAAGATTACTTAATGTATTCATAAAATTTTATTTTAATGACAGCAAAATCACGCGAATCGGGCCTTTAACCACTGGGCCTTTAACCACTGGGCCTTTAACCACTGGGCCTTTAACCACTGGGCCTTCTCATTATGAGAAGCTTCTCTCGCCTTCTTTTCGCCAGATTCCAAACTTTGTTTTTAGTTACCAAGTTTACGGGTAACCCTGAAATGAAAGAGAAACTGATGAGCCTATCGAGAGGCAGTAGAGAAGAAGACTTCTAAATGTCTGTTACTTAATTCTAAATGTCTGTTACTTAATTCTAAATGTCTGTTACTTAATTCTAAATGTCTGTTACTTAATTCTAAATGTCTGTTAATTCTAAATGTCTGTTACTTAATTCTAAATGTTCTACCAACACGATTTGTTTATGCCTATTAAAGAACCTTTAGAAGCTAATTCACGAAAAACTATACGAGAAATGCGAAATAACTTATGTACGGAACGAGGGCGCCCCGTGAAAATACACCGGTTTCTTACTCGTGTTTTGGAACTATTTCTTGGCAACTTAGACAACTTAAAAAAATATTCATAACGGTTACAGTAGACGACTACTTTCACTTTCCTCGCCCCTGATTCAAAACCGTACGTGATAGTCTCCCATCATACGGCTCCTTGCACCCGGATTATAACACTTGTGGTTAAAAGACACTTTTTCAGAAACTGATTCCAGGTATGTTTCATCGGATGCATGGACACTTTAGCATATCCCGTAACCGGGCAAAATTTCTTTAGCTTTTTGCCCTATCCCAATCCTACGCATTTAGCCCGAGTTTAAGCTCTTTAAGCTCAGAGGTGCGCAGGATTACACAGTTCCGAGATTCCATCTTTTGGGCCGTAAGGCTCCTGCTCTACGCCGGAGGCGCATTCTTTTAAAAAGAACGGGAAAGGGCAGAAAATTGCTTTCCCTTGGGCCTCTGAGGTCTCCCTATTACGACGCTTCAAGCGGTTCAGTAATTAGCCTTCAGGCGTAGAATAACCGCTGTTCTGGTATTCGGGTAGACAAACCCTTATCCCTTGGTCTAACCTGGTTATTCGTTCCCTCCTAGCGACATCTTCCCCAGCTTCACACCTTTGGATGCCACTCCAAACGCATGTGGGTACGCTGTTACCCTGTTCTCAAGGGAGAAGGTCTTTTTCACCTTCATGGAAACTCAGTTCACTCAGCACTCCGCTAATTTAGCGGATGTCACATAGAGCGCACAGGCGTGACACCTGTGAACAGGTCGCACTATCTTATTAGGAAGATTTCTATCTTGACAAATGGCTTTACAATACATTCGTTTTGATTCATATTTAGCCACAAGCAATCTACGTTTGTGATCTCGTATAATTTTATTTGACATATGACTAAAAAACCTCTTTTTGCAAAAAGCCACTCCACGAAATTACAGTCTCATCTTGTGTGTTGGCTGAAGTGATAATAGTTACATCAAACCCTCGAATATGCTCGAAAATCTCGAAATGATCTTGTATTTCGGGAAATAATCGTAACAACGACGTTGCCATTGATAATTGAATGGAGTTTTTTCGTATTTTTACTGGATAATCGTAAAAAGATATTATCGTAACAAGTTTTTCCAAGAAATTATACATGATATGCCCTCGTAGAGTGCTTCGTGCTAGGTAAGTGACATATCCTGTGTCTCTCTCCTGAAAATTCAATTTATTGAAAATGCTTCGGATTCCATACTTTCCTCTACGTGTCTGTATGAATTTTTGACCACAAACAATTTCCATGGCTAATTTAACATTCTTTATGAAATTTGAGGGTGCCTTTGGAACTACTATTATTTCACACAATCTGGGAACTTCCATTATGTTTTCGTAATTAATTTTTAGCAATAAATCTGGACGTATTACCTGATCGTAATGAAACTCGAGTCTATTTGGAGAGAACATAATTTTGGCCTTTTTTTGAAGGATAAATTCCCGAGAAGGACATGTCCTTAAGTTGGGCGACCTAGAGGGGAGCGGAGCGGAGCGGGCACTTATACGTTCGCGCGTAAACGCGCGTAAACGCGCGTAAATTGGTACTTGTTCGAAACACGTAAAAAGTCGTCTTGGTGTTTCCAATGAGATATGTACAGTGAATGCTCCATCATTGGAATAGCTAAATCATTTTTAATTGAGCGGACAATGATTTAGGATTTAGTTCTACAAGCGCTCCCCGAACACCGTGGCCAGTGACTTGTATCCCCCAGTCTTTAGTGCAGAGCACTTCTGTTTTACTCGGGTCTTAACAGTCTGTTAGGGAGTTGTTGCAATCAGAGTTTTTCATTACAGATTTGATGTATCATCTTTTCCATTTTAAGAAGGGAATAAGGGATTTAATCTCAATAGGGCAATCGATGTCTCAATCAAGTCTTGGAAGCGGGAGATCTTTAAAATCCCCAAGAACCACTGATAATTTACGTATAGAACGCTGCTCGCTGTACAACGGGGCACAGAAAAGATCTCGTTTAATATACTTTGGGACTCAGCTTCAAGTGTTTATAATAACACAAGATCCACTCGTCCCAATCACGGAGTAAGATGCAACTTACAAGCCCGGGGAAAGCGGGCTTGTCGGGGATGCCCAGGGCTAAGTATCCGGGTTCTGCGAACTTCGTATTCATAGAGTACCTCTCGGCAGCTCTTGCTGCCTTTCAAGATGCGAGAAAGGCTTGATGTTGAGACCCATCGGGATATCACGAAATACTGTATACTGTCCAAAGAAAGCCGTCAATTACTAAAACAGTAGAAGCGAGCGGCCGGCGCTCATAGGGACTTTAGCGCCTGAACGTTTCCTCGAGGTGCCCTTCCCTAAGCCCTAAGCCCTAAGCCCTAAGCCCTAAGCCCTAAGCCCTAAGCCCTAAGCCCTAAGCCCTAAGCCCTAAGAATAAAAAATGACTTTCCACTATGACCACTTAAAAAACTTTATCGACAAACCCGGTTTATGCGCGGCTAATATAGCAGCTTGTTGAGCATTCGACAAACTGACGCAATCCATTTCAAATGAGATTTGTCCCTTCAACACACGAGCAATCCAACCTTTAGTATTTCCCTTGCCCTTTCCCATTCGCACTTCTGCCGGTTTACTGGTAATAGGAATATCTGCGAAAACTCTTACCCATATTTTAGAATTTCTTCGAAATTTTCTGCTTATAGCACGACGCGCTGCTTCAATTGCTTGATACGAAATACGGCCAGCTTCACAACTTTTAATGCCATATTTTCCAAAACAAAGTTCTGTACCGTCTTTGCAACCTTTTTTACATCTGCCTTTTCGATATTTACGAAATTTTGTACGTTTTGGATATAGCACAATTAATTTGTCCCTTTTTTTTGTGTTAGAAAATATGAAACCCACACTTTGACACCTAAGATTCCATAAGGAGTAGATGCTTGTGTTTTCGCATAATCGATTTGATCGGAAAAAACATGTAAAGATGTTTCACCGTACTTTTTGCATTCAGTTTTAGCTATTTCCGCACCATTTAATCGACCTGAACAACCAATACGGATCCCCTTCACATATGGGCATTTTTTAATCTGTTTAAATATAGATCTACATATTTGTCGAAATGATTTTTTTTGTTCTAGTTTCCAAGATATTTCTTGAGCAATTGGAGAGGCACTTTGATAAACAGGAGCTATTTTGACTGGCTGAATTAAGGTATTAGTTTTTGTTCGATTAGAAAATAAAGATTGCATTTTTCTCAAATAACTGGGTCTTGAAGTAGCTTTCCTGAATCGGGCATACCTAAAAAATATGATAGCATCGAAATACAATGTGGACCTGGACTCTCTTCCGGCCGGAAGGGCGATTGCCCCTTTTGATACAGATGTAGCCACTTCCTTGGGACTTCTGTTTCCTTTTTTAACCATTTCACTAGCGTCGAATCGAAGAATTTGGTTCTTTAGATTAAAGAAGTATTGCATTACGAAATAATCCAAGAAAGCACGCCCACATACGTCAATATCAGCACGCACAGCTGGGGAAGCGAAGCGAGAGAACGCTATGTCATAGCGTTCCGCTCTGTCTTGGGTCGGCCAAATACTTTCATCACGAAACGTAGAGTGTATGTCGCAATCGCTGACTCGAAGTAATTGGTCAATCTGTATTGATGGATCGTATTCGCGTTTTTTCCAAATCCCGAGATCTTCAAATCTCTTCTGTTTTACTGTATTAATACGCATAGTCGTCTCGGATGGGCCTTGTCTCGATGGGCTAAGTCGATCCAGAAAAAATACATGAATAAATGTCCTTTTAGGAAAATGGTGAATAATACACCTACCGAGACGAAAGCCAAACGTGTTTCCCGTAGGTGGACGTATTGAACCAAAATAATCTCTAAAATTTAAATCTTGATACAACAATTTTCCGTAGTAATAATCACTAAACCAACTGGAATCTGAACTACGATTCAGATTTAGTCTGACTGAAATCGGATTGACTTTTTGTGCCATAGTTTACTTAAGGTACCTTTTTGTTTGACCGGAATTGGTTTTCGAAGCTCTCCCCAAGGTTTTCCGTGTAGAAGCAAACTCTCCAAATTTATGACCAACCATTTCTTCAGTAATCCTTAAACCAACAAAACCTTTTCCGTTATAAATTTGTGCATAGCAACCAACAAATTTAGGCAAAATACAAGATCTACGTGACCAAATTCTCCTAATTTTCTTTTGTTTGAACAAGCAAGTATCCACAAAAGGACCTTTCCATATAGAGCGTGTCATAAACTAAAATTGTTTTTTCTTGTTCTAAATCCACCTTTGGTAGGCTTGCCCCAAGGTGATACCGAAGGTCTACCTCCTTTAGTGCGTCCTTCACCGCCTCCATGAGGATGATCAACTGGATTCATAGCAACACCCCGAACAATGGGGCGTCTGCCTAACCACCGGCTTTGTCCTGCTTTGCTAAGCTTACGTTTACCATGATTAGGATTAGAAACTATACCAATAGTAGCTCGGCATCGGGAATCTATTAGTTTGTCAACACCCGAAGGTAACCGCACAATACATTGTGTATTCTCAACTGCTTTCTTAATTATTTGAGCAAAGGTTCCCGCAGCTCGAGTCGACTTTGCGCCTTGACCTGGGTTCCTTTCGATATTATGTACCCACGTGCCTATAGGTATTTTGGCTAATGGTATGCAATTCCCCATTTGATATGAATCAAGTATTTTATTCGAAGCGTCCCGTATCCCCGGGTCAGCTTTCTGGCCCGAAGGTTTATTAGACCAATGAAAATTCATCACCGTCTTGCCTGCTTCCAATTTGTCACTGGCTAATATATAAGTGAAAGGCTCGGAGGTGCGTAGCACTCCCGAAGGCCCACGGAAGTCTATGTGCCCTGGTGTCCTTCGGATGTGCGGAATCGGGAATTGCAAACAAGCCATTTCCGGCCTTCGGCGCTTCCCAGTGTGTTCGGAAATTGCAAACAAGCCATTTCCGGCCTTCGGCCCTTGGGACCAAGGGAGTACTAGGCTTTTTCCAATCGCCCCGCTATGCGTTCTCCACCTTTGGCCTTCGCTAACTAGAGAGAACGTATTTTCTCTGAGGGGGGCGGCCAGGAGGCGCTCTCTTCCCGAGGGGATTCTTCGGAAAGCGAAGGCCCCTGCTCTGGGTAAAAGAAAGCTACCCAAAGGGGCGTTTTCCCTTTCCTCTCGTGAGGTCGTCCGGGAACTTTCCAGTATCTCGCAGGGCCCTCCGGGCCTCTTTTCGTATTTTATCCGAGCTTGCGAAGAGAACGAAAATAAGAGGCCGAAAAAGAACATATTTTTTTCTCTATTCGCTCTAGAAATAAAAGAAGGGGGGTTGTTCCCAGGAGGTAGAAGAACCCCTTCGATCCATCGTACTAAAGCAATCCAAGACGAACGATTTGGGTCATATTCGATTCTTTCCACAATGCCCATAGMCATAGAAGTGCTTCGTTTGAAATCAATTTTTCGCTGCAATCGCTTCGATCCACCCCCTCGGTGAAAAACCGTAATACGCCCTGATGAATTTCTTCCAGAACAAATCCGTTTTAAATGAAAAGTTAATTGTTTTAGTGGTAGGAGATGGGCCGTCTTGGGCCTTCCTCCGAACCGTACGTGCGAGTCTCCCCGCATACGGCTCTCCAAGCCTTTCCGGAAGGTTCTTTACCGATGCTCTGGGCCCCTTCGCGGTATTTCCGTTACTACGAGTCCCCCGTTGCCCGGTTCTTTTGACACAATGGGTAAATACTTGAGTCCTACTTCCTAGGCAATCCCGAGTTTCGTTTCTAGTGTGTCGAGCCGGTTCATTAGGCTTTTTGTTTGGTCTCCCGTATCTAAACAACGGTATCTCCCCCCAGTGTGTTCCACTTTCTAACCCGAAAAGCAGGGGGTGGCTGGGGAGGTGGATAAGGGGGCCACAGAGTGGAATCTCCACACGAGCCATAGAACCTCTAGCTCGGAGAACGGCTTAGCTGGTTTATTCACCACGCCGTGTTCCCCTTCTCACCTACATGCTACAATACCCCTTGGGCTTTCCCCGCGAGGATAGTGGGACGCTTTACATAGAACACCCCATGCCGGCTTCGCCGGAGACGCATTATTAACTAACTTGGCGCACCTTTTCCCTTCCAGCAACTATTTCTCATAATTAGTATTTGCTTTGCCTTTTTTTGGACGTTGAAGCATCAATGACACCGAAGAAAAACCGAATGTACGGTACACCTCTCTCTCTTCGACTGTCAATGGCTGCTTCACTATAAAATATGTTAATTAAACGGACAGGTGTTACGGGACTTCCACACCAGCGCGTAATCGCTTCTGAGTGCGTAGCGTACTACGCACTACGCACTCTGGCGGAAACGGCACTGACCCGTCTTTCCCGTCTTTATGGGTAAGCGGTCCATGTTACTCACATTCCCCGAGATTCCCCGAGATTCCCCGAGATTCCCCGAGATTCCCCGAGATTCCCCGAGTCCCTCAATTGTATTTTGGGAACAAAACGGGTTTGATAATAAGAGAGAATTTTCAATTGAACTCCAAGTAGATCATGTAGTTTTAACCAATTCAACTTTTCACGCAATTTATGCGTTTCCGTCTCCATGACCAGCAATTGTTTATGCATTCTCATTTCAAATTGTTCTCTAGACTTTTTATCAATATGAGGTGATCGTAATACTGTATATAAAATTTGTTTTTTAGGCGATCCAATCTTGCGTGTGTTAAGCAGAAGCCCTGACCTTTGATTCTCAAAAGATTTAATAACGATGCATATTTTGGCAGTCATTGTGGTGTTTATTAGTTTTTCATTAATTATGCCTTATGCCATGGCCGTCTTTCGGGCGCATCGCGACGAAGCTTGTTTAAATATAGAGTTCTTTATGTTATGCACCCTCGCAAAGACACTCGGAGCTTGGCTCCAGAGAGTCAACAATGCTTGTTGAGAGGTATATACCTCCTCCCTCTCAAGCTACAATTTATTTTCGGAGAAATTTCTTTTACAAGGCAGCTAAACTCGGACATTTCTTCATCTCTCGGAATTAATAAAAGTACTTAGACGGAGACCGTTTCTTACGGAATTGGCTTTTCAACGATTACGGAAATGGCCCAGAACACAGAATTCGGGAACCCTATGCCGCGGACCATTGCAAGGGACGACACACTTGATCTAGATGCGGTACAGTCAACAGTCAACAGTCTTACCTTTTTAAATAAAAGAACTGGCTTCTTCATTGTCCGGGATAAACCTTTTCAATTGAGCCATGTTTTCTGGCCTTTGAAGCTTTCCCCTTTTTGTACAGGAAGCAGTTCGAATACATTCTTATTATATCGATAATCCCAATCGAGCAAACAAAATGGGGACAAAACAGGGAAAATGTGGGATAACTGGAAAAGACAGATTTTTGTCCTAAATAAACACCGAAGCTCCTTTGCCATGTTTGTTGGGTCCAATTCAGAAAGAACCGAGCCAGTTTCCGTAACAAGTTAAAAACGCGTTTTTACTGGAGTACCCACAAGTGGCCCGTAAATTCCCAGCAAAGGACCGCGAAATCGGGTCTGTCCATTTCTACTAGTTCTACTAGATAGTCCATTTCTACTAGTTCTACTAGATAGAGGGACACGGTTCCCAGCGGTATTCTCCCCAAGTGCCTCGTCCTAAGGAGCGTGACATATCGTGTAGGCGATGAGAGATTCGGAACTGGGCAAGAGCTCCAGTGATCGCGACTTTTATCCTCGCCAAATTCGCCTTCTGTTACAGATGTTTCTCTTAGCCACATTTCCGGAAAAGGGTATTGAGTACCTGAAGCTTTACCCTCTGTCTGCGGTGCGGAGAATTCAGGGGTCAGAATTCTCCATTCTCCCCTTAGAACGGGACGAAAGCACGTTTCGGAAAAACTAGGCCGAAAAGAAAAACGACATCTTCCCCAGCGTACCCATCTCTAGCATCTATAGACAGACCCGTATGAAAGTACCCTTGAGTCTTGCTCAGAGCCGGTTTGCCTTTTTTCGCCACATACTCAATACTCAGCAGCTGGAAGGCGGAGTCTTATCCACTTTCTGTGAACAGGGAAATCATCTTATGTGTATAATGAGACCTGGTGCTCTTTTAAACTTAGCTTTTTTAATTGAAATCTGAAATGGACTACGCACTTGGAGTATTATAACTCTGCACTGTGACTTCATAAGTCGAGGAGAGGAGACATTATCCACGTTAGTTACGTAATAGAATACAGAATACGTCTCTCCAATAGCAATCAGGTAACGAAGAACTATTTCAGAACAGTGAAGTGACAACACAAATATCCTAACCATATGGTAGAGTTTCTCCAGGGGAGTTAACAATTCTTCGTTTCTTTCGTCAAGAAATTGTAAGCGGTTAAGTTAAATAACCCTTCCGGTGCATCCGGACACAGAAGTGGGCGGAATTCAATTCCTAGCCTTTGTATCGGGTATCGCGGCCCAAACGTGCCGGTCTCCTCTCCCTGGGTAACCCAAAGTGGCCCCGGGCTTGTTGCCCGCGAACTGTATTCCAAATCATTTTACCGGATTCTCGAGGGCACTACTTCCCTGAATTTATCAATGTGCCGTCGGATAGTGGATTTTCGGACAGTGGAGACCGGTGGCCAGTGCATTTCTCGGACAGGTTCCCGTCGGACCAGGTAGCGCACTTCGTACACATCATTTCTCGGGAATTCCGCAATTACTTTCCTGCGACCGTTAGCTATGAATACATACGCCTCAACAAGTCTCTTCCAATGGGTTTTTTGTTTCTTCTCGGGGCACTTCGAGTATATCCGATTGGGTTCTTCCGAGCTTTGCTTAATTAAGTACTTATTTATGAGTTATCTTTTAGTTACAGGGAAGGAAGAATGCTTCAGTACGCTGTCCACGTGGAGCCGATCTGGTTACCGCAGTTTTAAACAGTCTCGGTATAGGGCATTCTCGGGGTAAAATTCCGCGTTATCGAAGATACTGGGATTGCCCTTCGCACAGACAGAATGATAAAGGCCGACTGCCGACTAAAGCATAACCATAAGGCCGGGGGGAATTAAGAGACTCCAGCGCTTCTAAAGAAGTCATTCGCTTCTAATGCTTTTTCTGTAGATTTTGTTTTAATTCTTTTAATACGTATTATTATCAGATCTACAATTTCTTCAGGGAGCTCCGCGTACCCAGTACGGACTGTGAATCCGTGCTTCGCGTTATCCTGTCCTGCCTTGAGTAAATGGGGATGGGGTCATTCCGGTCTTTTCTGTGTTTTTATTGTATTAGTTGAATTCTCATTCTCATTCTCATTCTCGTCAAGTTGGGCTCTTTGGCCTTCGTAGAGTGAGATGTGTCAGTTGTCACTGAAGAGTTAGCCCGATCTTTTCGATACGGTTAAATCCCTTTCGAATCAGTTCGAAATGCTTCGTACTTCGAATTGCTAAATAAATGTAAATGGCAGAGAAAACCATCTCGTCACTCTACCGTATACCGGACTATACCGAGGTACACGGAAAGAAAAGTCTCTGAAAGCAGACACGTAGTTCATGCTAAAGTGCCCTCTTTCGGTCAGTATGCAAGGACAAAGAACAGCCATGAGCGTGGAGCGTGGAGCGTGGAGCGTGGAGCGTGGAGCGTGGAGCGTGGAGCGTGGAGCGTGGAGCGTGGAGGTTTGCCTAAATAAAGATGCCAAAAATACGTGTCGGGGGGTTTGTGCCTTAAGCACTCGAATCTCCTCTTTGAATCGTTGGGTGCTCTCATATTCTCGACTTCGCTATTTTGGCCCATTCTCCACTCTGTTCCACTGGAGAGGCAAATCCTATTCGGATTTAACTCCGTCCGAGTATATGAGTATATCCCGCAGACTCTAACGAGATCTCTAAATTATATTTTTTTACAGTAAATGGACTCGACATGGAGACGATCGGATTTGAACCGACAGCTTCATGCTTGCAAAACATACGCTCTACCGATTGAGCTACGTCCCCTACGGAGGAAATGGGATTTGAACCCATGATACAATATTGTTGTATTTGTCGGGATAGGTCGCTCTTTCAAGCTTTCCCCCCTAAGAACCGTACGTGCGAGTTTCCCCGCATACGGCTCAAGCAACCTGAATCTAAAATCTAATTCGAAGACTTTTCCGAAGAACCAAGAATTGAATTCTACTGGGGATGTTGGAGAGTCGGCTGTTCATGTGTACAAAACTAACCTGTCGTTCCCAGCAATTTTCTTATCGAAAAAAGTCGTCTCGAAGTGAAGTACAAGTCACCCATGCTCAGGTCTGCCACCGGTGTAGATCACGAATCGCTACTCAATTGAGACGGGCTTTTTGAGCTGTCCCCCACCCGCATTAATTACCTAATACAGAGCATACGGGTTTACCAAGTTCCGCGCAATGTACCATTTCTCTCAGGAAGAACCTAAAAAAACCCCGATGGAAATCTGAACCCACGGTGATATCAAAATCAGAGATACCACCCTTCCACGCCTCCTATCCAATATCCAATATCCATTCACAATTTCATTTGGACCAGAATTTGGTTCCGCCTTGGATTGTTTCTTACGAGGTCTCTGTTACAATTCTGTTCATCTGAGGGCCCGAAAGAAACGAAAGGTTTGCCTTTACAGAATTCAATTGTGTTTTACCGACTCTGCTAATGGTAAAGACCGGGGTCCCCGGTCTTTACATTAGTACGGAATCCCAATACATTGTCCCTAGAGCTTCACACCTCAGGATTACTCCCGACGCATGTCTAGGTTGGGTAGGACGGTTACTACGTCCTGTGGAGAAGAACCACATTACATTGCACAGTTTCTTGTCGCACTGATTTAGCAAACCAATGCTTTCAACCACTCAGCCATACCTCCAATTTACTACTTACTACGCTTCGGCACGGAAGCTTTTTTCAACATGAAAATGGTGGATTCCGGGAAAAACGGGATTTGAACCCGCGACTTCTGGCTTGACAGACCAGCGCTATAAACCACTAAGCTATTTCCCCAGTCCCCAGTCCCCAGTCCATTATTCTTACTTAAAGGAAAAGTAATTTACTCTTTTTTGATTTCCGGGAAAGGAATAAGAATAGCTGCAATGTCAATGTACAGTAAAATATGTTTTAAAGACCCCAGAGCATTACGAAGGACTCAAGCGGAAAAGAAACTGATTCAAGTCGCGACGAAGGAAGCCCTCCTTGTAAAGTAAAAATGCAGTCTCCGGATGTCCACATGGGTTGCTAAGAGTCTTTTGATTGTCTTATTTAAATCATAAAGAGGAGTTTTAAATAAAAACCTACGGATCGTTTATTCGAACAGAGACATACTCGGGAGCTATAACCGAGTGTCTTCTGTGTCTGCGCAGACGGAAACCTGATAAAGCGCTAGCGCTAGCGCTTTCTGGGTCGGAAGCGTAAACAATCCAAGTCTTACACATAAAGCTGTACCAGTGGAACCAAACGCTATTCCCGATCTGGATTCCCGATTCCCGATTCCCGTTGCTTATATTCTTCATGCCTATTCGATTAATCGGATAAAAGAATTGCCCGTCAAGCTTTTAACCAAGCTTTTAATAAGCCCTGAAATCTCCGTCATGTCGGTAAGGGTCGGTTTTGCGATACCGTTGCATTTCGGTAAGGGCCGGATTCGGGGGTTATCCCGTGCCCCCATAGCTGGGTTACCGATAAGCTGTCCTTAGCTATAACAGCTATAACCCATAATTACATATAAAACTGGGTAATAACGGACTTGAACCGCTGACTCTCTCGGTGTAAACGAGGCACTCTACCAACTGAGCTAATTACCCCAATGTGCTTTACACATATACAGAGTGTTTATGCCCTACGTATTCACCACTTTGAGTGCTTGCACGCACTGTGAGTCCCGCGAACAACGCTTTATATACATACGAGACATACGAGACATACGAGAAACGCACAGAAAATCGGAGATTTCTGGAGGTACAAGTTTTCAGACCGGGAACACACTCGGGTCTCGGGTCTTCATTACAGCGTTGTAGCGGGATCACGATAAAGGTCTTACACGGCTAGTCCGGGCCGCCCCACGGGCCTATATTTTTCCCACTCTCATACTGAAATAAGCTGAAATAAGCTGAAATAAGCTGAAATAAGTTACTCCCAATCTAAAGCGCCCTTCTTCCATTCATATGCAAATCCAATCGTCGAAATAAATAAAAATACCATCATAGACCAAAATCCAAACGAACCAATCTTGTTAAGAGAAACTGCCCAAGGAAATAAAAAGGTGACTTCCAAATCAGATATAATAAATAAAATAGAAACAGGATAAAATCGTATATCGAAACGACTTCTGGCATCATCAAAAGGAATAGGGGTCAAGACAGCCCAGGGGCTGAGAAGTGCCCTCCGAACCGTGCGAAATAGTTGCCCATTACACGGCTCACTAAACTACCGATCACTGCAGCTTTCTCTAGGTGCAGATCGAATAAACATAAACTGTGTCGAATTCAGTTTCAGAAGCATGATTCCGAGCCTCTGCGCACAGGGTATTAGAATGACTTCGACGATTCCAGGAGAATGAATACTTATCGCAGAGTTTGTCGAGCCTTGCGCGGACCAATAAAATTCGTGCTGTCCCCTTGCTGTAGTTCAGATTTAATAAAGCAGTGATTTATGCGTCACATCGATCTTCCGTGGGAGCTTCTCACTCAGAATTACAGAGAACTGGTAGATACCTAGGCCCCTTCCCGATTACTGGTTTTTCCGTAGGTACTGCGGGCCTTCTGACTTCCAACCCGCCTCGGGCGCTCACTGGACCTCGCCGGTATCGCCTACAGGCTGTAGCACTTCGAGATGTCATTTAGTCGTCTGTCCCCAGTGTGGGTAATCCGCCCCGTATTTTCACGACCTGTGGCCTGGCCGATTTTGATCATCTGCAGGCAGAGGGCTGCTAACACTTTCCTGGCGTTGTTCGCAGGGTATTATGCTTTATCTTCTTTCCCGAAAACGACTCCGATTCGCCATAACAGCACCTCATCTCGTTAGTGCCAGGAGGCTCGCATCACGGTCTCGAGGAGGGATCGGCCCCGTTCGCCCTGGCCCAGTCACACGAAGTGCCTTGAAGCCCGGGTCTTCGCGGAAATTGCAAACAAGCCATTTCCGACTTAATATTGACCGAAGCCTGACTCCCCTGTATCCCCCTCAGTGATGCTTTTATGGCATGCTCCGGTTCCTCCGCTGTTACCAGCTTCCAGTAAGCCATATACCCCTCGTGTGAAGTTCGGCCACACACGTTTATGACTGTAGGTAACCTAGCGGCCGCCCTCAAAACCACATTCGTGAGCTGACAATTTCTCTGGGTAAGCCGAACTGGAGGAAGAAGCAAATAGAAAAGAAACACCAATTAAGATCAAAGAAAGTAGCAAACTGATTACTAAATAGACAAAAATAGGTGCAAATTCCATGAACCACTTTTTTTATTTTTAAAGGAGAATAGTTCCAATGGTAGAACAATGGTCTCCAAAACCAAAGGTTAAGGGTTCGAATCCCTTTTCTCCTGATTTAACAATGAATCGAAGAAACCAGAAAAGCAAATTGAAGCAAAGGGTAGCGGTTACCTTTCGAGAAAAGGGATTATACCCGGGCCCGGGCCCGGGCCCGGGCCCGGGGTGAAGCAAATAGCTTCGCCCCTCGCCCCTCCAAAAAACAATTTTTTTTATGATTATTGAGTTAATGCTAAGAAGCTCTGCGTAAATTTTTGGCAAAAGGTTCCAGATCCCTGTTTAATTGTTTCTTTACGGTCGTACAGCGAAGTATACCTGGGTCGATAGATTTCAATAGCTCATTTTTTGGTCTTTGGTCTAAGTAACCTTTGACAGCTGCATAAATAACCACGATTTGTTTTTTATGTCCTAATATGCCCCCTAATATGCCCCCTAATATGCCCCCTAATATGCCCCCTAATATGCCCCCTAATATGTCCTATGTGGGGTGGCCCTTTGGACCAGAGGGCCACCCACGGAATAAGCTTTGCGAGTGTTCAGAAGTGTATCGCAAAGAAAGCGTCCCATCTAAATATGAATCTCATAAACATAGGCAAAGTGCCATTTGATGAGTAACTAAAAACAAGGGAGAGGGATACGGAAAGGAAGAAGTAATAAAAAAGACAGTGATTGCTAGTAGTAACGATTTTTCACGATCCATGGGTTTATATAAAATCCATGTTTTGGGTGTATCGAAATACATTATTTTCACAAAGCGTATATAATAAAAACAACTGATAACGCTAGTAACTACTCCTATTAGGGCTAGTAAGTAGGCCCCACAGCCTAAAGCGGCAAAAAACAAATAGAATTTGCTACAAAATCCAGCTAATGGGGGTATTCCTGCGTATGAAAACATAGCAATAGACAGGGTAATAGCTAAAATAGGATTAGTTTTGGCTAAAGCACCTAAATCTGCAGTGCAGCAAAATATCGTTATGAGCTCATAACGAAAGAGATTCCGCTCCTTTTCAACTTTTTTATCCCTAATCATGAAAGTTGAAAAGGAGCGGAACCAATATTCCATAGAAAGTTAGCTGCTCTTACGGAAAACGGAAAGTCGTCCGGAATAGGTCTTCCGATCTTAGCGTTTTCACGCTTCGCTTATAACCCCTTTTTTAATTAAAAAATTGGTTACCTCGCCTGAATACGCATATAGTTTAATAAAAGAAATAGTTTTTATTCCGATCCCGGAGCTCAAACCGTTCTTTAAGAACGGTATGCTGTGGTGAATTTCGAAAGCCGTATATGCGTGGATTATAAATCTGAATATTTGTCAGTTTTGCTGCTTACGAGTTTTTAATGAAGGTCACCCCGACGTGTTGCATAAGCCAATGAAAGAAGCCTTGGAAGAACTTTTGTGTGGAATTTGTTTGGTGGCCAAAAATGGTTTTATAAACTGAAAGAGCTGTTCGAAATAGGACGTATTTGGCCAGTTCGTCTGCGAATATTTCCTTTCGAAGCTTCTTTTTAATTTGTCTAAAATACTTAATAAGGTATTTGGCCAATGGACCAGTGCTGTCGGATAATACTCAATAAGGCTAAAAAAGCTGCACGGAATAACATAATAATTCCGGAAGTATACACTTTAGATAATTCTAGGAAAAGACCCGAATCCCACAATAAATGACGAACTCCATTACTCATATGATAGCACAACGCTAATAAAGTGAAATTGACTAATGTAATGATGACCCACCAATAGAAAGTGAGAAGGAAGAAATACTGGTAAGAATGATAAAACGTGAGGCTAGGATCACCTATTTTGAAAGAAAAAATACTAAACAAAACCATAGTGGCCAAGAACGCCCCGGATATTCTATGGAAAATAGAAAACGTCGGAGTAAGCTGTGGCTTATAGATGGTAAGGTGAGGTGATAACGGTCGATTTATTCTCATCTTGATTGACTCCGATTTTGATTCAAGGTGACAGGATTTGAACCTGTAACTTTCTGCGCCCAAGGCAGACGCGCTACCAGATTGCGCTACACCTTGTTGCCCCCAATGAAGATTCCATGAAAAGATCCGTATGTACAGGACTCGGAATAGTCCGATTCACTCGGATTTTTTTCCATGTCGACAAAGAACGACATAGATGCTCCAATCACTGGAAGGCATCAGTGAAAAGAATCCAATGGCCGACATCGAGGAAGGGACGACATGAATTGGGGAAGTGCTTCTCAATCTTGAAGTCTCCCGTGCGCCTTCCTGATCAGCCTTTATTTTTTCGTGTCCTTTTCTCGTCAGTTTTTTACTTCAGCCCCGCCGGATCCCTCTGCCATTGTCAAAAATTCTTCGATTATGTCCGGATGACATCATTCGTGCAAGAAATTGAGCCCGGGATTTCAGGGAACATTAGACACCTAATCCTGTAATTAGCTTACAACCGGGGACTTCCTAATATCTCTTCCAATTGTAAAAATCCGACTTTTCTCCACAGAAGGCCATTGCTTCCGTGTGGATATGCCGGAAAGCGCTTCGAAGGAATACCGGATCACGTGGAGGGCCCTGGGAATCCAATTCCCCGGCAGAGTCCCATTCAGAAAATCCGAGTGATTATCTCGGGACAGAGCTCCCTGGGAATCCAATTCCCCGGCAGAGTCCCCAATCGTTTTATTCATAAAACCTTTTATTCATAAAACCACCGAATTAGGAAAATCAGTATTTGGTTCTCAAGATTATTTGGTTCCCAATTGAAAAACCGTATTGCCCAAATAATCTTGTTTTCTGGGGGAGTTCCAGAGATAGCCGTAGTAACTGAATTGCCCAATGATATAGTTTCCATTTAATCCCAGGTCAATGATGCAGAAACAGAAAAGGTAGAAGAATCAACCCGAAAGGACGCCGGTAAATTCGGGATAACTGACGGATTCGGGCATACAACCCGAGCCACGGGAACGGTTGCCATGGGTCTTTTTGCGGTTGAAGGTGTTACGGAAGCGCTTCCGACAATAACCGACAATCCATAAGGCTTTTGGACGGGGTTTTTTCTTCGAGACCAAAGAAACACCGGAATTTCCCGGTTCGCAAACCATAGGCTTTCCGTTCATGACATATGAATCCCCCCGAGACACCTTCTTGGGGCTTATTTATGACGGGATAAGGACCCGTTCCGCATATGCCGGAAAAAGGGATTTCCCGGGGCTTATGACTACAATCTAAAGTAATTTAGAAAGGATTATTGCTGCACTCAAATGCAGGCTTTATGTTGAAGTATGCTAGGGGGGCGCATCTCCAATCAGGCCTAATTGGTCCAAAGAACACTTCATTGTGTACTCTGGCAATGGCTTTACCGAACTGTTTGTTGGCCCTTCGCTGGGTCCAGAAACGCGTTCTTTCGCAGCAACTGCGTTAAACATTGCAAAGTCTTACTGCGTTCTCTGTTCTCTCTAGGTTGGATTCGAACCAACGACCCAATAGTTAACAGCCATTTGCTCTAACCGCTGAGCTACTAGAGAAGTCCAATCAGAAATGCCCTCTGAGGATTGCACGTCGAAGAGATGAATACGAGTAAATACTGGGTTCTCTATTGGCCCGGGCCGTCAATAGATTTTAATTCTGTATTTGCTGCCCAAAGCGGTTTTTCGTGTGATGAAAACTGCCCCTTCAAATGAGTTGTTCAGAGTTCAAATGAGTTGTTCAGAGTTCAAATGAGTTGTTCAGAGTTCAAATGAGTTCAAATGAGTTCAAATGAGTCAATGTACCCGTTTACGTTGAACTTTTTTGAAGTGGAATTTCTAAAAAATGGGAAGAAAACCGACAGCCGAGCACTTTAAGTGGGCGTATCCCGTACTCCCCTTTGGAGCTTCCCCAGTTCACTGGGTTTAGCCAACTTCGATCTATATCGCAATTGGCTAAATCAAGCTCCGCGTGTGCTTATCGCTTTTATAAAATAGCACGATACGAAGAGCCCCTTCAGGTTATTTCATTTAAAAACAATTCCAAAACTAGTACGTTTGCACCAATGCACCAAGCTGTCGGTCTTAACCGACAGTTGGAATTACCAATGCATTTGGTACTACGGCCATATTACTTTTTAGGAAGCGATACTTTACTTTTTTCAAGCCCAGCTTTAAGTATTCTTTAAGTTTTTTGTGCTTTTTATCATAAACTTCGGTCTTCGGTAATGCAACTTTTCCATTTAAATTAGCGGACTGCAAGCCATTTCTGTTGAATTCGGTTTTCGTCGGTTGAAGGCGAAACCATCAAGCCGCTGGCCTGATGGATTGCCCAAGTCTTGAAAGGAGAAGCCCGTAGGGCTTTACTCGGGTATGAAGACCCGAGTTCCAGACAACCTCTTAATTAAATTCTCTTATTACCAGCATTTTCAACGAACTTTTTTGATAGTATTCCGAAAATCTATAGCATTTTGTATGAAAACATCCTGACGTTTGACCCTAGTCGTTTTATGCATCGTAAGTACTATTGCCCCAATAAGTGCTACTAATGAAATTAGACTAGAAACCAAAAACAAGAAAAAATAGGTTGTATAAAGTAAATTGCCTAATGTCTCCAAATTAGTCCAACTATGTATCTTTCCAGCATAAACTGTATATGTTAGATCTAGTTCACTCGATTTCGTTGGTAATATTGGAATGTAATCATTATCTACCATTAGAAAGATTTCCAACAAAAAAATAAGTCCAATAATACCACCTACAGGTAAATAGCGCAATACATTCTCGTGAATTTCTTCCATCCTTGTATGTAACATCATAACGACAAACGAAAATGAAACGGCAATAGCTCCTACATAAACCACTGAGAAAATCATAGCAAAGAAGTCAGGACCTAACAAAACGAGTAAACCGGAAGTATTGCGAAAAACTGGGATTGAGAATAAAACAGAATGAACTGGATTTTTGGCACGTATCACCATAGCGCCTGACACTGAAGCGAGGACCACAAAAACATAAAAAAGTATCGTGGTGAAATTTTCCCTTTAAATTTTATAAAATATTTCAATTCGGCAAGTCGGCTTTGTTGGACTTTCTTTGAGCCGAAAGAAGTTTCCGCGAAGAAAGTGTAAAGCGTAAAGCGTAAAGCGTAAAGCGCATATATCTTTTCGGCATGCGGTAACTGGTTTTGACGCAATACCGTTTCATTGCAAAATGCTCTGAAGCGAATTCCCCGTAACGGGACAAGCTCTCTTTATGGGACGATAAAGCCCTAGGCCCTAGGAGACAGACCCAAGTGCCCTGGGGACTCGGGAGGCATTACAACCGGGAATACAGTGTAATGAACATGGCTCACGCGAAGGACCGAAAAAAAGACATGTAAGCCAAAAAAACATAGTAATACTGTGACCATAGTGACACACATTGACGCAAGGAAAGGAAAAAAACACCTTGTTTTTTCCGCTTACTTTGCGTCAATGCTTCATGTTTGTCTTCCAAAAGAAACATTTTCAGTCAACTCGAAATAGCAAATAGTGTATAGCAAATAGTGTATAGCAAATAGTGTATAGCAAATAGTGTATAGCAAATAGTGTATAGCAAATAGTGAGTGTATAGCAAATAGTGTATAGCAAATAGTGTATAGCAAATAGTGTATAGCAAATAGTGTATAGCAAATAGTGTATAGCAAATAGTGTATAGCAAATAGTGTATAGCAAATAGTGTATAGCAAATAGTGTATAGCAAATAGTGTATAGCAAATAGTGTATAGCAAATAGCCCAGAATCCGAGAAAAGACGCCAGGCAATTTTAATTGGATCCATCAGATGGACCATGAGTTGCCGCGGGTATCTCAATGGAATACTCAAAGTGCTGAGAAACTTATCATCCAAAAAAAGTGCTGTATCTGGCAGATAAAAGCAAAGCTTTGACCGGTGACAATCTCACGTTTTTTTGAACGGAAGCACTCCGAAGTTGAATGAAAAGTATACAATCTGAAGGATTAAAACGGCAATGAGGCTCCAAAGAAGCGATAGCGATCATGAGTACAAAAAACTAGCCGGGCTAGCCGGGCTAGCCGGGTCTCATTCTACGCAATCATCCGGGCAGTTATGAAATATGAAAAATCTGCTACAAGCAACCAAAACAATTTTTGGTGAATTGGTCGAAAACTTGAACTACGTACATATGAAGTGTTAATGAAAGGTGGAGCCAATAATGACACAAAAACTAGTCCTATGGCGGCTACACCCCCTAATTTGTTAGGTATACTTCAATCCCGGTATACGAGATTCAACGCTAAGTATTCCACACGAGCGGCTATGGATCCCATCACGTATACGCCTGTTCACGCCTCAAGTGCTCTCCGAGTTGCTTGCACACCTCTCCGGAGCTGGACACGCTTCCAGGCCAAACTTGACAATCGAGAATAGGTGTACTTAACGGGGCAAGCTTTCCTGTACCTTTATTATTTGCTTTCAATACGGGGGTTTCACAGAGATACCCAATGGAACTTATTCCAGATATCCCCTACGCAAGGTCGCCCGAAATACAGGTATTGCAACTCGGCTTTGCTATTCTCTGAGTGTTATCAGACTTTCTTTAAGAAATGGGACACCGAAGACACCGAATGTCTTTGGAGCATAACTTTACTTTTTCTATTGGAGTACGAAATTGAATAAAGGCTCCATGGCATATCGGCATATCGATTTTCTACGCTTAAGATAAATCCACAGGTAACGAGAACCATATTCTGAAGAACCCCATCATTTTGGGATCAAAAACAGTTGTTTAAGAATCTTTTAATGACGCGTTCCGTCATAAACAGGAAGGCCGATTCTTTCAATTTCTTTAAATGCCATGACCGCAGGCACTGAACCATAGAGCGAATAAAAAGAATTCTTTTTTGGCGAAGTCAAATACATTGGTACTAGTTTTGCCGAATAAGCGAAAAGGTCAATTTATTAAAATAACATTTAAGTTAAAAGCCATTAGAGGAATTGGTGTGCATTTGCATCAACCCAGTTCTTCAGTATTCTAAAATTTAATGAAGGTTTATAGCATCATTCGGGTAAATACATGGCAAAATTGTGGAAACATAAGCCTGTGGAATGGCAACACCTAATTCCGAACCAGTTGATGCGAATACTATAAAAAAGGGAGCGAGCTGCGCCAGATACGGAATACCCCCCATGGATAGCATGGTCCGAGCGAACCCGCTTAAAATCTTGACTGAACTATGACCAGCCATCATATTGGCAAATAAACGTATTCCTAAGCTTAATGCGCGAAAACAGTAAGAGATTGGCTCAAGAAGTACTGAGAAAGGTGCTAACGGCAGGGGTACTCCTTGCGGTAATGAGAAACTAAAAAAATGGAGCCCATGTGTTTGAAATCCAACTATAGTTATTCCAATAAAAAGGGAGAATGAAAGACCTGGGGTAATTATAGAATGACTTGTTACTGTAAAACTGTATGGTATCATACCGATAGGATTACGAAATGATGAAAAAGTAAAGGTGACATAGATTAAGGGGAAGAACCGTTGTTTCACCGAAGAAGCACCACTTATTTGTTCGTTCACCAAGTTAGGCACAAAATCATGAATCATTTCCGCAAAGGATTGCCAAGCATTTGGTACTGAGTGTCCTCCATTCAGGGTGACAAAATGAGCTAGAAGCAATACTAAACCGATAGTTAGTAGCATGAACAAGGAGGAGTTGGTAAATGGGAAATACAAGTTTCCTATATGAATAGGAATCAATTGAATAATTGCAAATTGTTCTAGCGGGCTGCACGCCGTAATTAATTCTATTTTTTTTAGAAAAGGCCGATAGCGACCAATTAAGAGATAAAAAATTAAGTGAAAAAACGTAAGCGGGAGAATCTGGGAACATAAACGGGCTTTATCAAGCTCCGAGAAAGAAGTCCGGCAGTGAAGAATCACTGTCGGAAAGTAGCCCGAAGAAATATTATGAATCCTTGAGTCATTTCTAGTTGATTGACATTTTAACAGTTCTAGATATTAGATATCAATTTCTAACTATTAACCTCTCTATGTTTCTCTATGTTTCTCTATGTTTGTTTCTCTATGTTTGTTTCTCTATGTTTGTTTCTCTATGTTTCTCTATGTTTGTTTCTCTATGTTTCTCTATGTTTCTCTATGTTACAGTGATTTCCGGGCGTTCCCAAAGGTTCAAGAAAGAGGGGGAAATCGTCTCTTCTCTGAAGTATGAAAAATATAAGTTTATCAAAGAAGTCTTGTTTGTACCCAATAAAACCGCCCTTAGCTTCACAATCGCTGAAAAGAATGCAGTCGAAACGATCCTTTGGGAAACCCAACAAAACGATGATTCCTTAGATTCCAAGGAATCGTTTATTTAGCATCTCGTATAGCGAACCCGTTTTTCAGCGATATTACCACCATCTATAATGGGAAAAACTACGATTGGCTTCAGCAAGTTTATGAAGATCATCCCTTTTTTTACGGGCAATCCCCATCTTTTGGGAAGCCTCCAGTATCTCAGCGTATAAACATTGATCCAAGCTTCTCTTTCTGCCCATACGTTTGGCTGCTGATTCAAGCATCCAACGAATAGCTAAGGTTTCTTGACGATTTGTTGCTATAATAGACGGTACTAATCGAGTAGTGCCTGAGATTCTGACTTTTTTAACTTCACAAATAGGCTTGACATTTTCTATGGCGTTAACCGAAAGTTTTATTACATCGCCATGAGGAGCTAGACGATGAAACGTTTTATAAACAATAGCACGAGATCTCGTTTTTTTACCATCAATCATGCAAATGTGAACCAATTTTTTTATTAATTGTTTACCATTCAAGCCCCGGCGGATATAGCCCAAATTGTCTGAGCAATTGTATGTGCTTCTACGACCCCCAATGCAATCCTGGCAGCCCTTCGCCCTGTTCCAGGGCATATGCGTTGAATCTACGCCCTACTAAGCAAATACCATGCGCATAAAACGCAAAGCTTCGACGACGCAGGTCGTCCCAGTCTGTTCCCCAAAGTCTTGATGGAAAAGACTTTGGGGAACTCAAAACACAAGGGTGGATGTTGAAATTCTTCTTTTCAAATAAATTCATAATCTTTGGGTTTTTTTGTACCATATTTAGATCTGCCTCGACGTCGACCCGGTATTCCTTGAAGATCTTTAACTCCTCGAATACAGTGGTATTTTACGCCTGGCAAATCTTGCACTCTACCTCCTCGAACCATAACCACGGAATGCTCTTGCGAATTATGACCTTCGCCGGGAATGTAAGCAATTATTTCATTTCGATTGGTTAAACGTACCTTAGCTATCTTGCGTAAAGCTGAATTAGGTTTTTTCGGCGATCTTGTCGAAACACGCAGGCAAACCCCCTGCTTTTGAGGACATTTATTCAAAGCTCGAGTACGCTTTGTGCGTCGTTTCGACTCTCTGCCTTTACGAACAAGCTGATTCATTGTTGGCATATTTTCTTCTTTAATTTTTCACGGCTCAAGCATCCCCGAGAAAGGCTCAAACCTAGATTTCCCTGTCAAGAGTTAGCCAACTTAAAAGTTTCTCTTCGCGCCATACCCATACCCATACGTAGCCATAAAGAACGCCTAGAAAGACTTGTTGCGAAGAGGCGGGTTATTTGGAATCCACGGGTTATATAGAACTGAGAACTGCCCAGACAGGGGCTTTGGCTTTCTCTTTAAAAGCCTCTTTAATAAGTCTAACTTTCCACTTCTGGCTATAGAATAACGCAAGTGCTCAAATGGCGATGTCGTCTCCATTGGCGGAAGCTCTATGATACCCGGAAAAGCTCTATGAATGATACCCGGAAAAGCTCTATGAATGATACCCGGAAAAGCTCTATGATACCCGGAAAAGCTCTATGATACCCGGCTCTTATGATACCCGGAAAAGCTCTATGATACCCGGAAGGATGCATAGTTAGCGGCTATACTAGAGTAAAAGATAAGCTTCTGGACTCGTCTTATCTTTTACTTTAAAAGTAGCTGCTACGAGCCCGGAGATGAAATTGAGTAGCCCGGAGTTCCGTACCCAGTACCTTTCTGCGCGTTACGCGTTACGCGTTACGCGTTATATGCTTCGAAGTATTGTGCCAGAGGGCAGTGAATATGAGTTATGAAATAACCTGGGTCAACATTGTCGGGCTGTATCGTGCAGATTTCTCGGGATTTGCACGACCTGTAACCTCGGAATAACCCGTCGAACTCTCTTAAATATCCTTTTCTTGTAGATCAAGAAAACGTCAACATTCGTCAACCCAATTTTCACAGGGCTTTTCACAGGGCTTTGCTCAGTGCGCATTCTCTTTGATGGCCATTCCGATGGAGGGCTCCGAAAACGTAGTACATCTTATAAGATGGACGCAATGGAAGTCGTGAATATCGAGAAAAATTGTTGAGACATTTATCTAAATTAAAGACACTTTTATCTAATTGAGTGAATAGATTCCCAAAAAAATGCCAAACAAGTGAAGACTGAAGACACTATCCTGAGTCCTGAGTTAACAGGGCAGTGAAAAGATTCCCCCATTTTCGCTTCTTAAATAACTATCCCTTACGGGATTTGAACCCGTGTCTTCGACATGAAAAGACGATGTCCTATACCCCTAGACGAAAGGGACGAGAAATCCTAAAGATTCAAATTCTTTAGGGGTCTCCGGTGAAACCGGAAGGCCTTTGTCCGGTGAAACCGGTGAAACCGGAAGGCCTTATCCACTGTAATTGGGCGACTTGAACGTCTTTGTAAATGTTTTACTCAGAGCGGGGAGGCTGCGATGATTCTTGCCTTTTTTTGCTCTTTCGAGATGACTTACAGAAAGGCTTGTTGACGCAGTGGGCTTTCAATATCTTCAGATCCGGAATACTTTACGCTTCCGAAGCTCATCACGGGAGTGCTAAATATGAGAGTCCGAACCAGCTTATTAAACTTCAGTGCTAACTTAAGACCGAAACGCGTATTTTACTGGAGTTACAGGTATATTTTCTTAAAGTCAGAACACATGGCCCCGAATGCGGGCTAATGTTTCGAAACGATAATGAACGTAATGTGCGGTTAGATTTACAATGCATTGAGTATTGGAACTTCCCAGAAAAGAAAGCCTTTTTTTAAAGTTTTCTCGCCTGCAATGGGACAGTCCCCCTGGAATGCGCTGTTCCGAAAGCAGCCACTCCGATTCGAGCGGAAAAAGGGACTTGAACCCTCAACCTTAGCCTTGGCAAGGCTATACTCTACCATTAAGCTATTTCCGCCTTCCGATCTCTCGAGATATGCCCGATCTCTCGATAAACTCTCGGTACCTTTCTTTGAAGACCAGTGAAACCTTTTGAAAATGAAGCGATCAAGAAGCACGGTGTGCTTAAATTACCGGGGGATCTTCGACCCGTTTATCCTAGAAAACGTCTGGAAGACTAGTTTTACCCTTAGAATTCTCGTAGATTCAATGCTTCATGCTTGGAAAGATTCGAACTCTCAACCCCCAAATCCGTAGTTTGGTGCTCTATCCAATTGAGCTACAAGCACTAGTTCAGGAGGACGTTTGTGTCATATCGATAGCTTGCTATTAAGATCGAAGAAATATTCCGTATACCGAGAAGAATCCGAGTAGTCAAAAATAGCACAGAATCTTCTAGATCTTTCTTAATGAGCGCAGCAAAACACTCAGTAAAAGTACTCTTGAGTACTCGCAGTACCAAGCGATGATCCTTGGATCAATTCGCAAGCAATGACTAGGGAATCTCTTACCATCTTACCGGGGCCATCTGGAGATACAAAAGGCACTCGCATCGAGGTTCGAAGACATTTATGCAATGTCTTAGCTGCTTTCCGAAACCCTAGCACTGATCCCTTGGAACCAATCGAGGGGACGATAACCCTGTAGAACTGCAAAAGGGTTCAAGTGTACCTCAAATCCTTTGGAAATATTTTTAGATGGATTTGCAGTTAATAAGCAGTTATCGCACTCAGCTCCGTAGTGCTCAACTTTATATTCCCTGGGATCTTCTATGTGTTTTTGCATTCGCAGAGAAACATCTATCTTTGAAACCTTGTTCCCTCGTTGATTAATCTTCAAGAAAAGGACCTTCGGGATTGCATGTTTTTTGAAAAATTCATAGAATTTCAGAATAAAGCGGGAAACGACAGAATCTGGAGGCACGCTTGTGCTTCATTCAACTTGCACTCGGTAAGAAAACGCAGAACGAGAATACCGCGGTGAAATAAGGTCAGATTTCTTTTTTTGGCTACTTACCTTTGAATAACGCGTATACTGTATACTTGCCCCTGCGCTTCAATTGCAGTCCATTCTGGGCGTATCTTCGGAGATATCCAGAAACACGGGTTATTAGATTTCCGGGGAAGAATCGGTTTCAGATAAACCGCGTTTTCTTGCGATGCAAGAAACGTATATCTTCTAGAAAGGAGATGTGCCGGAGATATCGTTTTTGCTTGGATCGATCCCGCTGTATTAAAATGTGTACGAGTTCTTATACTTGGGTATACTTGGGTATACTTGGGTATACTTGGGAGAGGCAGGATTCGAACCTACGTAGAAAACCTTCAGCAGATTTACAGTCTGTCGCTTTTAACCACTCGGCCACTCTCCCTATAAGATAAGCTGAAAGCGGACTCTACGCTCCAAATCAGGAATCAACCACACGCTCCGGAAGGCGGTTCTCCAGTAGAAGCTCATTCTACCTTCACGCATTCTACAGGATTTGAACCTGTGACCTTCAACTTAGAAGGTTGTTGCTCTATCCAACTGAGCTAAGAATGCTAAGAATGTCCAACTTCGCAAAAACGGAGAAGCTGAAAGAAAATGCTTTCGGGATCGTCGTTTTCTTGGTTTTTGTCAGGGGTTCAACACACGACGAAATACAACGAATTTTGTATCAAAAACTATTTCGGATGACACGACACATATTCCGTTTATTCACTTGTTACGCAATTTACTACGTTTTACTCTTGTACGGGTTCCCGGAGCATTCGGTTAACCGAATGAATCGTATTATACAGATGAAATAGCATATACAACTGCCAAATAGCACTTTCAAAGAAATCAGTTAACAGTTATCTGCTGATAAGTTACTCGGAGTGCCTTCCGGGTACTTGATAACTTTGAAGTTATGTTATATTGCTTTACTAAGAGGTGAGCTCGCAGCGAATGGGGACTCAATATCGACCCAGAGCGAAGGTTCTCCGACTGCAACAGCGGGGATTAAAAAATACGGGAGACCGAAAAATGGAAATTCCGACAGCGCTTTCCGAAACCTGATACCGTCTCGAACAGAGAAAAAACTAACCTCCTATAAGGGATAACTGACGGATTCGGGGATCCATTTTATGATATTTTTTTGGTTATTTATATATGCATATACCAGAGGTAAGCAATAGCTCAGGTTAGAAATGGGAACCCAATGACGACTTCCGTTTCTTGGCTATTCGGAAAGCATAGAGCTGTATACCGAATACCGAGATGTGAAAGTATCGGTTTTATCTCGCCTTTTCAGTCAATTTTTAAATAAAAGAAGAGAAGAGAAGAGAACCGCTTTGATATCGTATTATCTAAGTATTAAAAGAGTATTACAATGCGAAACAGTTGACATTCGACATTCGACATTCGACATTCCTGGGGCCAGTTTTCCGGGTCACTGAAAGGGACTCCAAAGCGCCGTTTCTGCGAATCGGAGCGAGACGTTCATGCGAAATGTACTCTCCTTTGAATCTCAATGAAAACCCCAGTGTATAGCGGAAAGGCCAAAGGGCCCCACTGAGCCGCCCCCTAATATGCCCCCTAATATGCCCCCTAATATGCCGCCCCCTAATATGCCCCCTAATATGTCCTATGTGGGGTGGCCCTTTGGACCAGAGGGCCACCCACGGAATAAGCTTTGCGAGTGTTCAGAAGTGTATCGCAAAGCGTCCCATCTAAATATGAATCTCATAAACATAGGCAAAGTGCCATTTGATGAGTAACTAAAAACAAGGGAGAGGGATACGGAAAGGAAGAAGTAATAAAAAAGACAGTGATTGCTAGTAGTAACGATTTTTCACGATCCATGGGTTTATATAAAATCCATGTTTTGGGTGTATCGAAATACATTATTTTCACAAAGCGTATATAATAAAAACAACTGATAACGCTAGTAACTACTCCTATTAGGGCTAGTAAGTAGGCCCCACAGCCTAAAGCGGCAAAAAACAAATAGAATTTGCTACAAAATCCAGCTAATGGGGGTATTCCTGCGTATGAAAACATAGCAATAGACAGGGTAATAGCTAAAATAGGATTAGTTTTGGCTAAAGCACCTAAATCTGCTATATATTTTATTAAACGATTTTGTTGACGTAACGCTAAAACCATGGCGAATACATTAACGGTCATTAATACATAAATAAAGGTACCAATTAGTAGTGATTGAATCCCTTCTATGGTTCCGCATGAAAAACCAATTGAAAGATAACCTACATGTCCAATAGAACTATAAGCTAAAAGTCTTTTTACTTTGTTTTGGGCCATGGCGGCCAGTGCTCCTAAGATCATAGAAGCAATGCTGCGAAAAAAGAATAGTTGTTGCCATGTCGGATCATAGAAACTATAAATAAAAACACGTAACATATTGGCAAGAATAGAGATTTTAGGTGCAATCGAAAAGGATGCTGTAGCTGTGGTAGGTGAACCCTCGTATACATCGGGTGCCCACATATATAGAGTCAAGGGTACAAAATATTCTTGCCCCCGAGAGAGCTCCGAAGGGCCAAAAGGCCAGAGAATTCTTTGCCCTAAGAATTAAGAATGGCTTCATTCTTTGGGGGTTTACATTTGGAAGGGGTTTACATTTGGAAGGGGCACTGAAAAAGGGTGAAATCGCTTTGAAATAATTCCCATCAATTCCCATCTGAGAACGGTGTACTACAGTGCTCTCCGAACCGTACTAGATAGTGGCCCATCATACGGCTCTCTAACACATATCCGAGAGGCACGAATCTATTCTGTTTCCCGAGTCCCTTCTCCCTTCTCCCGATTGGATCACCTGGAATATCAGTTGATAGACTTCGTAAAACCCAAGTAACGGAACCAGTTTAGGTGCATAGACCCCTTTCCCTTGCCAGCGCTTCAAATTCGACATTCACGAAAATGTTCGGGGTACTAAAGGTCCTCTGACTTCCAGCCGGGGATTTCACCCGAGGTTGGATCTCGCCGGTACAGCCTATGGTTCTTGGTGCCTTATTCTTGAGATATCGTTTTGTTAATTGTCCCCAAAGAGTTGGGTAATCAGCTTCCATGCAGTTTCCTAGCTCCAATCTAGACCTTGTCGCCTTTTCACCCCGACAGGCAGGAAGCACACCTGTTCCACGGAACTGGGTAGCCAGTTGACAAGAAGATAACTTCGATTCGCCAGGCGGGCTTATCTCGTGTGACACTAGAGCTCACGCGGTGCTATTGAGCAAACTAAAAACTCATTTGCTTTGCCTCTCAACCGCGTTTTTGTAACATGCTATGGTCTCAACGCTCTCACGAGGTGATTATGTTTTCCACGCTCGGCGCACAGGCCCCGAAAGTATTGAGATTGGCCGCAATCTGTCGGTACCCATAGGCCGTCTAACGGCCGCCCGGAAAGGAACTGCAGTGATCTTGAATAAAAAACCTACAGCGATAAATAAAATTCCCATAAAGATACCACTAGATTGAGCACCGAACAAAGTGATTTCATATCCGGTGAAAATCTTAGCTAATTCCTCGAAGTTGGTAACTCCAGTAAACCCATAAATCATGGAACAACCAAACAATAATATTCCGGAGGAGAAAGCACCTAAAATAAAATATTTTAAGCCGGCTTCTGTGGAAAATTCAGAGTCTCTTTTTGATGCTGCGATCACATAAAAACATAAACTTTGAAGCTCAATAGCTAAATACATGGCAATTGAATCATAAGCCGAGATCAGAAAAAGCATACTGCGGGTAGGAAGTAGAATTAATACAATAGATTCGAAAGCATTCAAACTCTCCTGTTTGAAATAATCCAAACACATAACCATAGTACTAGCCGTACTTAATAATAGAAAGATTTGGCAAAAATATGTAAAATTGTCTATTATTAAATTATTATATACTAAATTGGCAACAGCTAGAGGTGAGCCGACCAATAGGATGGTTATTAGAACACTAAGTAAACCAGGCCGACCCACATTACGCACCAACGGTGGATAATCATTTTTAGTAGAGGTACTAAATACAACTCCATAAATAAGCAAAATGATGGTTGCGTTAATGAGAAAGATCTCCGGGAAAAGCGCTAAAAAATCATGCTCAAACGTTTCTTCGAACCTCTTTTTTATGTTTTTATCAAAAAATTAATCAAATTTTCCATGTTGCACTAAGTTACTCACGGAAGTATGCATACACTCTAGGAACACTTCGGGGTAAACACCCATCCAAATAACTCCAGCAATAAAAGGTAAAAAGATGAGAACTTCTCTTCTATTTAAATCGGAGAATTTTAGGAGAAAATTGGGTTTGAAATTACCAAAAACCACACGATTATATAGCCAGGGGGAATGAGCGGCGCCTAAAATCATCCCAAGTGCTGCTAATGTGGCCACTAAGCTATTTCTTTGGAAAGCCCCTACTAAAATGGGAAATTCCCCGATAAAGCTGCTAGTACCGGGTAAACTAATATTGGCTGGGGTAGAAAATAAGAAAATGGTAGGGGAAATAGGCATGGTGCTGACTAAACCTCCATAATATTTAACAATTCTTGTCTTGTGTCGGTCGTATAGAGCCCCAACACATGAAAAAAGGGCTGAAGAAACCGGTCCATGACTTAACATAAGTGAAATGCTACCTTCAATTCCCTGTATGTTCGGACTGAACATACCAATAGTCACAAAATTCATATGGGCTACTGAAGAGTAAGCAATAATTTTCTTCAAATCGATTTGTCTTATTGTAGTTAAGGAAGTATATATAATAGCAATCACGCTTGGAGTATAAATGAAAGGAGTGAAATGGAGTGTCGCTTCAGGAGACGTGGGTATAGAAAATCTTAAAAAACCATAGGTTCCCAATTTTGAAAGGATTCCTGCCAAGATTACAGATCCAGCCGTAGGTGCCTCCACATGAGCTTCAGGTAACCAAATATGAACTGGTACCATAGGCACTTTCACAGAGAAAGAAGCGAAAAAAGCAATCCGTAGCAAGATTTGGCGCCGCTCACTAAATTCCGTGGTTAATAATATTTGTAGATCAGTGGTTCCTGTTTGGAAAGAAATAAATAAAATGGCTAAGAGCATGGTAAGAGATGGGCCAATGGAAAGTCCGAGTTCGCTTATTTTTCTCAACAAAAGCGGTATCAATGGCCTTCCTCCGAACCGTACGTGCAAGTCTCCTCGCATACGGCTCTCCGAGTGATCTTAAGAAAAAGCTGTATAGGAGAAAGCTGTAGCTGTATAGGAGAAAGCTGTAATCTGTCCCGGGGATGCCGGGGCTTATCTCTCTCTGGGCCCCTTAGCAGACCTGTTATTACGGGCCCCCCGTTGCCTCCCGGAGAGGTTGTTAAACCAGTTCCCCGTGACCTTAGACAATCCCACGTTTCATGCTGGTGTGTCGAATCGGTTCCTTAGGTTCTGAGTCCTCGTAACTATACGGTAGCTGTCTCCAAGTGCGTTCCACTCTACTCCCCGTTCAAGGGCGGTGGCTGTGAAGAAGATCGCTGTTCCCGCTGGCGACATAGCTGGGAAAAGCCAGACTGAGATACCTCCCCAGACTCACGAGCCATAGAACTTCTAGCTCGGGGAACTCCTTAGCGCTATCGGTTTCACGCCGTGTTCCCCTTTTCCCCACATGCTACAATACCCTTTGGGCTTTCCCCGCAAGGATAGTGGGACGCTTTACATAGAACACCCCATGCCGGCTTCGCCGGAGACTCACTAGTACCAACGTGGCGCACAACAAGGATCCCATCAAGGTGTACGAGAAGAACTGATATGCTGCTTTGATTTTCCTTTGTCTGGACCCCCAAACACCTATAATAATAAACATGGGAATTGACACGCTTTCAAGAAAAACGTAAAATATTAAAAGATCGAGTGGGCGAAACACAGCAATTGGGAAAGATTCACAAATGAAAAACGCTATCATATACTCTTTTTTATAACTCTTGACGCTATAAAAGCCAACAAGAATGCAAATAGGGGTTGAAGACGTGGTCAAGATCACAAAGAATAACGAGATACCATCTATACCTATATAGAAATTGATATTTGGATACGGAAGCCATCGAATAGTTTCCACAAACTGAAATTTTGCTGTATCATTCTCGAAGCGTATCCAGAAAGAAAGGGAATATAAAAAAGTGATCAAAGAGGTCCAAATTGTGATACCTCGTATCAGACGTACTCTTGATGAATTCGGGATCACCAAAATAAGGCTTCCTAGCAAAGGAAGCAAAATGAGACCACTTAAATTGGAATAAAAAGGAGCTAAAACTTGTAACATATACGTTTACTCTTTTTCCTAGAAATCCCGTCGCGATGCAATATGTCGCGATGCAACAATATGTCGCGATGCAATATGTCGCGATGCAATATGTCGCGATGCAACAATATGTCGTCGCGATGCAATATGTCGCGATGCAATATGTCGTTTAACTTTCCACTGGAATCAGGATGCGTTATTGCGTTATTCGGTATATACAGTGGCCTTGTTTGTGCAAAAACAATGGCGAATCCGGTTTAAAGAGTTTCAACAGGGCGACCGGTCTAGATCCCGCACGAGATTTCTGTATTTATGTTCTAGAATGCAGAAAAGAAGGCGTTGCACTCATCCTTGTTCGGCAACGAACACGGAGACCTTAGCATGTGCAAGAAGCTCTGTTGAGGGGGTTTCATTTACTACCGCACTACCGCGTAGTAACCCAAAAGTATGGAGCAAGCCGGTTCTCTTGTATTTAAGATGAGGTTCTGTACCGAATCGGAGACTCTTTCGGTCCTTGTCAACCAGCAATTAACCATTCTCTCTGCGAATGGCGAAGCGCATGAACGTTGTTGCTCGCTCCATGCCTATTGATGGTATATATCAACCAGGTCGATAATGAATTTTGTCCTCTAATGAATCAAGCATCTTGGATAGACGAGTTCAAGATGATGGAATGGAGCGGATTACCTATACTAGGGACAGGGGTCTAAACGACATCTTAAGCACAGGACCAATCACCAATCTAAGGGTTGGACGAGCCGTGTAGGAAACAACGGTGAGGTCCTAGGGAAGGGGAGAATTTCCCCCTTCCCGAAGTCATAGATTCCAAAGGGGAAAACTGAAATCATCAGAATGCTGGCGGGGAGGCCGGGGGGCCCCCCCGGGGTCTTTGATTATTCTTTGCGTTCTTTTTCAAATAAGCCAAAGTGGCTTTTGATTGAGTTCCTTTTCAGATATGGTGGAAATGAATAAAAAGCTAACTATGTAAATGAAATACAATCGATTATCTACCCAAAAAGAGATGAAATCCCACAGGCCTATAACGGAAATGAATATTGTTGATCCGAGCAACATAACAAAGGCATAATGATAAACAAATCCACTTTGAATTTTACTTATTTGCTGGGCCATTTCTCGAATCGTGTACGAAATTCCATAAGGACCCAAGATTTCAATAGCACCTTTGTCTAAAGCTTTGAACGAGACTCCATATCCAAAACGCAAAAACGATCTAGCTAAGAAGTCGTTAAAAACTTTATCGAAAAACCAGCGCTTATTGAAAAAGCAATATAGTCGATTACCAAAAGAAGTACTAGTTTTCAAAGCGAAAATGGGTGGATTCACCACAAAATTTACGCTATACGCCACGAATGAACCTAAAGTACTAAACAAAATAGGAATTAGTTTGATAATGGTTGGAGTAGCAAACTCAGATTCGGCCAGAATTTCATTTTTGGGTAGTATGAAAAGTGAATTAGCCCAAAAATTGGTACCTAAACCAATCATCATATCTTTGGCCAAGTATCCTACGAAAATACTCCCAAAAGCCAAAAGGATTAGAGGTATTGCCATAAGAATGGGCGCATCATGACATTTACTTAAGTCTCGCTCGAATGAATTAGTTGGTGCTAGAAAGGTTAGAAACAGTAAACGGAAAGAGTAATAAGAAGTAAAAAAGACCGATACACTTCCTAACCAGAAAGCGAAGTTACCACTAATAGTATATTTCGTGTAAGCAGGTTCCGGAATAACATCTTTTGAATAAAATCCCGTTAAAAAAGGGAAACCAATTAGGGATAAGCTACCTATAAGCATCATAGCATAGGTAAAAGGTAACAGGGAAGCAAGCCCTCCCATCTTACGCATATCTTGCTCATCCGACATGGCATGAATCACTGAACCTGCACTCAAGAATAAAAGTGCTTTGAAGCAGGCGTGATTCATTAAATGAAATACGCTAACAGAATAGTTGGAAATGCCGCAAGCAAAGATCATATAGCCTGACTGACTACGAGTTGAATAAGCTATAACCCTTTTTAAATCGTTTTGTAATACTCCGGTGGTTGCCGCGAAGAATGACGTCATAGCGCCTACGAAAGTAATAACAATCAAAGCATTGGGTGAGTATTCAAATAAAGGGGAGCACCTTGCTATCATAGAAACGCCTGCTGTTGCCATAGTAGCTGCATGAATCGAAGCGGATACTGGAGTGGGCTTACTCTTTTCCATTAGCTATCGCGCACGATCTACACGAACGATTTTTTACGGAATAATTATAGAGAATGCTCTGGCGAGAGTAGGGACTGGATCTTCCACTTATGAAATATGGGAATCTTACGGGTGTGCCCTTATAAGGTAAAAAGGGCTTATTTGAGTTTCTTCACGCGTCTTAAGACGTGTGAAATAGACTATTCCAAACTTACAAATCTAAAAAAAACTGCTTTCTTTGTACTTAGAATCCGATCAGGTAACAAACCTCAGAAATGTATTCTGAAGAGTCTGGGCGCCAATATGAATATGTGGCCTTTTTCTGTTTTAATAATTGGTCGAAGCGCGGAGATTCCATTGTCATATCGAGGTCTTACGTACAGTCTCTGGGGATCCTGCTTCGGTGAGCATCGGTTTCCTGCTGATTGGTCAAAAAAATTAGATATTTTTCCGATAGGGACTCTCGTTTGGTCGACGATTCCAGCATACAGTGAGATTGGAATGTACCTAACAGAATTACTGTAATTTAGGAAAGCACACTGAGAGCCCTCAAAAACCCTCCATTGCATCGGGTAACCAAGTATGCAATCCAATCTGTGCGGATTTTCCAACAGCGCCAATAAACACTAAAATACGAATAACAGTTATGGCATGAAATTCCATGTTACGAAAAAGTAAATAATGATGGGGTTCGGAAAAGACACTAGCACAAGCAAAAATAGTGGAAGAGTCAACTGTTTGAAAAATAGTAAAACAACCCATAATCCCGAGAGCTAATCCGAAATCACCTACGCGATTTATGGGCATAGCTTTAATAGCCGCTTTATTTGCCTGAATGCGCGTAAACCAAAAATTTATCAATAAATATGACGCGGGTCCAACCCCCTCCCATCCTAAAAATAACTGAATGGAATTATCTCCAGTTACCGACATAGGCATAAAAAAAGTAGAAATTGACAAATAGCGAAAAAAACGTGGACTATGCGGATCCCCAGACATATAGGAAATTGAATAAATATGAACTAAGCTACTTACAATTGTGACGACCAATAATAAAATGACTGTAAGGCTGTCAGATAAAAAGCCCCGAGCAGCGTCGAAGGGTTCCGAAAAAATCCGAGGAGCAATCTTTGTATAGCAAGCACTGGCACACAGCGCGACTTCGTAGAATGCAATACAAGATGAAATGGGAGATAATGAAACACACGTGGTTGTGACTACAGCCACTCCCCTTGAACCAGGAAAACGACCAAAAAACCCTGCCGCAAAACTCCCAATCAACGGTAAAATGACTATAAGTAAATACATAAGTACTATTTTTTTTGAATTCGACGGTTCTTATCGATGGAAAAGAATCTACAGATCTTTAAGACTGAAATCGGGGGTTATATCTGCCAGTGGCCGTATTTTGCCACAGTAAAACAGCTTACTGGGCTACTTACTCTTACAGTATGCCCAGTAAGTAAGACTGGGATCCCTGGGCTACTCTTACAGTATGCCCAGTAAGACTGGGAAGTATTCCCTGGGTGGGCTACTTACTCTTACAGTATGCCCAGTAAGTAAGACTGGGAAGTATTCCCTGGGTGGCTACTTACTCTTACAGTATGCCCAGTAAGATCTCTTGAACGGCTTTGTAATTGTTTAGTTGCCTCTGGATTTTCCCGGGAAAATTCAGTTTGGCCGTATACACTTTTACGAATAGCGTCATTGCGGATATCGATGGGACGGGTTCGCATACATTTAAATAAACGGGTAGGAATCGGGATAATACGCAAACGAGAGGCCACAGAAAAGAGTTTTGTCGCTCTTTCGCGCATTTGGTGAAAAAGGTAAACACGACGGATTTAAAATCCGTTCCTATTGGTTCAAGTCCAATAATGCGCATCTCCGTTAGTACCAAGAGAAACGACCAAAGAATAACAGACCAGGGGTTCCGAAAGGGAGCTTTGCCACGAATTCCCCGAAAAAGAGTTATCGCAAATATGATCCCCGTGGTAATCCCCGTGGTAATCCCCGTGGTAATCCCCGTGGTAATCCCCGTGGATATGAGAAAGCTGGTAACGGACATAACCATTTCTCCATTTCTTAGGGGCTTGTTGAGAAGCTACTTCTCCATATGTGTCCCCGTATCTCTGCCCAACCATACACGATTCTTTGGAAGATCTGAGTGGTCTCGGGTGTTGACGCTCTTATCCGCGATGTGTTCGCATTGATGTGCCGGCCCCAGTAAAATGCTTTTGTTTTACTGAGTACCACAGCCTAAATTGGCCATTGGAAGTGTTACATAATTTGGAGAGGTGCATGTATCTGACGAATAGCTAAAAATTGTTGCATTGTGGACTCCGACGCACAGAAACATCGATAACATCGATAAGTTTTCATGGGGTCAACAGACTCGGGGCCTTTTTTCGATAAAATAAAGACTCGCTTGGTGGAACGGCAAACACGGCAGACTCAAAATCTGTTTCTAATGGAATATCGGTTCGAATCCGATAGCGAGTATCTAAAGAGAATTTGGG